TGGCTCCATATCTTCTGACGGAATGCTTGGCGCTGGTATGCTCGGAATCACCTTTTGAGGCGGCTGAGTAGCCCCCACGAAGGATGATTACCTTAGACTGTTCATTGTTGCGGCAGGTGCAACGGGGCTAGAAGCAAGGAAGCGCGATGTCGGTCGAGACTCCATCATTAGTGATAGGAAAGATTCTCCCTGTCCGGTCGACTTGCTCCAGTTTTTTCACCTAACTAAATGAACTATGGGCATCTGAGGGCAATTCGAGAAAGTCGAAAACTACATCGGCACATGAGGCTGGGCTCGGCCCCTATGGTTAGTATCACAGGCAAGCAAGGCGGGATCTTTCGGAGCTGTCGGAAGCCAATCTAGTAGAGTAGTGAATTAGGTAAAGATCTCCACCGAACTGGGGAAACTCAAAAGCAAGTAGAAAAGAAGATCTATGAATGGGTTCGCTCCTAGCCTAGGGCAAGGGCAGCATCTTAAAGAAACGAAGTGATAGCACAATGATCTACTTACTTACTAAGATTAGTGATTAAGTGAGCGGTGAATTCTATGAATCGAAGGTTGCGCGTCCAAGTAGCATTTAACTAAGATATATTCGTTCATCTTCTCATAGGCCGCATCTATATATGTAGTATGGGCCCACTCTGTTTCGAATAGGGTTTTTGTATGCAATATGCGGTACTGCATTGGAAAGAATGGACGGGGGACTGAGGTGAGCACTCGTTGAATAAGTAGGACTGTGGGGCTCTTGTTTCCTTCAAATCAACGGTAGGGTACAGCTTTTCTGTCTTTCTGGACACGACTACCAATCAATCATAGGCACTCACTAGATGGCTTAACATGCGCAACCCGCGCTGCTGTTTTAAAGCGCTAATCAAAGTACCCATTGTCAAAAACATCCCTTAATCGTATGCTATCGCTAAACAAGTTCAATAGTCCCTTTGTTTTAATAGAAACTAACGCTTATCCTGCTTGATGGCATAATGAAAAAGGAGGGCATTAGCACAGACTGCAGAACAGACTGATATCCTTCTTTCTACTTACTTATTGCGGAGGAATACCTAAAGATTGAAGCAGAATCACTCGAGACAAGAAAAGCACTTTGTACAAATACAAAGCAAGAGAATAGATAGATGCTGGGGAGAGACTACAGCTTGAAAGTGAAAAAGACTCCCTCCTCCTAGCTTGCTGGAACTTCCTAGAACTAGGACTAGATGTAAGCGCACGGGAAAGAAATTGACCTTCACTTCCAATTTTCTCAATGGCAACTGGAGGGGCTCCTACCCCAGGAAAGGCACAAGGGAATTCAATCCTCAGGAATGCAACTAGAGGTACGTAATACTGCTTCCGGGAATACCTCCACTGTTGGAACTTAGACTTATACTGGGTCTAGCGAGACAAATACAGATACTGTTTCTTAGTCAATATACGTTTCTGAAGCAGAGCAGAGATAGGAAAAAAGTGCGTCTTCTAAATTGCCCTTGCCCACCTACTCTATTAAGTCATCTAACTAGATTGACTCAGATAAATGAACAGGCTTTCCTCAAAATAAAGTGGATGGGGAAGAGACCATGCCATGTGAAGAGATAGGGAAATCGAGGAATTAGAAACGGGGGCTTACAACGGGACTTACTAAATAAACTCAATTTTGATAAAAAGGGGCAAGGCTTAGCAATGTAATCAAATTCCTACTCGATAGAAGTAGCAATTCTTACAATAGGAGCTTCTGGCTAGGACAATGCAATATACTTAGAATACTAGTCAAACTTCAAGTCCTCTAGGCACGTTATCCTCCTTATGCCTGCAACAGTAGGTGCTTAACCTTATTATTCAATTTCATCGACTTCAACTGGCTAATAAGATACTGCTTTAATAGTTTCCTTTGATATCTCTCTTTTACTAGAATATGAGAGACTCTTTCCTCTCTTTGGCTTATGAGAGACTGCAGGTTTTGGAGAGACTAAGGGCAGGGCTTAGTAGATACTGCTAGCCCGGGAGAAGGCATTACGAATGGATGGCCAAAATCAAACTACTCCATAACTGACTTGAGGGGAATCATCATAATGAAAGAAAGCCCCTCCAAGAAAAGATATGTACTGATTAGCCTTCCCAGGAAAGATTATCCTTCTGCATGCCTTGATCAATCATTCTTCCTCTGATCTGATGAATTGGTCTTTGCCTACTTATTCCTTGCCTGAAAGATTGACCTACCTAAATAAATATTCTGTTCTGCCCGGATTGTTTTCTCATTTGATTCAGTCGGATAATGCTTTGAAACTTTCCTGCCGGCTTGTGAGAGAGGCTGTCTTGCCTTTGCCCGTGAACCTCTTAGACTTGAGGAAAGACTCGATTGGACGACCCACAGGGGACTCCTACTATTCATGTTACCCCTACACTGACCCCCTGCTCGGAATTAGCCTACGCCATCGAAAGAGAAACTACAACAACTGGCTATTACATAAGAAAATACCTAAACTTTGCACTAGGGTATGAGAAAGCTGGGGAGACAGGCATAGGAAGAGACCTCCCATCGATGTTGGGACAATCCCGGAGATCGTTAGAGCGGCGAAAAGAGACTTCCTACAAGCATACGGAAACTACTAGTTCGCTTGCTTGAAAAAGTCTCTTTCCATTGCCCTAGCTTGATCTTGATACCTCTCACTTGATGGATTATTTGCCCTTTCCCTTTACCTAGCCCTTAGCCCTTGTTCCTTGTTGGCTTTCAAGGAGAAGAACGACTACTAGATGCAATGAAAGTCGCAATGATCCTATAAAGTACTTAAAGTACTCCTACAACGACACTAGACATATTCATGTAAAGGGCGGCACTAGGAGACTCAAAATATGAATATGAAATTACGAAGACTGGCTCACCTGGACCAAAAGCTACTCAAACTTCTACTGCAACTGAAACCGCCGAGAAGAGAGAACTCACACTCGCTGGCAGAAGGGTTGAGACCTTATGTAAAAGAACTTCCAATGAACTGACTTGATGCTTGACCAAGAACTGAAACGTTATCCCCCCTCACTGGCACTGAAATTAGATTGGATGTCACAGAATTCCCAGAGCCAGAGCGAAGGACTGAAACTGGTTTGATAACTGGATCAATGCCTGACAGGGACCTAAAAAGGGATCGATGGGAACCTACAATACAATGCCTTACAGAAAACTTGAAGATGGCTAAAAAGGAGAAGGGTAGAAGTGCCACTCAGCTTTAGTTAAATTCTTTTTTCATTATGTGATCAGTAGACTTTTATTCAAATGAAACTGGCTCAAGGGCTAATAGAATGGCTACTAGTTCTAAGGTTTGCTCACTGTATGAAATTAGGACTCTCTCACACAACACAAGGAATTCAAAAAAGGACTGACCCTCATTGCTAGCAAGAAAATGCCTAATCGAATTAGGCCCGGCAATATGCTATATATTCAGATTAAGCTGATAGTGATGCATATTAAACGGAAACAGCTATCTATTAAGTTGATAAGGGACAAAATCACTGGTTCTTTCTTTAGAGCCTACATAAAATAAAGGGATGTCCTTTTTGCTCCGCGCTTACAAAAGGATTGGCTTAGGTATAACATAAGTCCCATGGGATGGCACTATAACTTACATGGAAAGATATGGTCTTAGAACTCCACAATAGACTAAAGGAAACTACTTATAGATTGTAGGTTCTAAGGAGAAGGAGAAAATCCATTGGTGGTTGCTCGCTTTCAAACGAAAGAACTACGGTTCCCACCACTCTAACATCCACATACCCCACCCGGCTCGGCCACATTCTGAAGATTAGGGACTGCTAGCCTCATGAAAGAAGATGTACCCAGACCCCTTTTGTTAAAGCCAGATAGACATCCCCTCAAGCAGCAGCTAGTTGTTGTGGGAAATATCCTTTTATTAATACCTGAGTAACTAGACTTTATAACCAAAGCCCCTGGCTCGTTTCGTAAACTCCACTTGACCCACCTTTGCTTGAGAAGTGAATGACCCAACGAGCGGTGGTTTGTCGCGATTGGATTGTGCTTTTGTTGCACCAGTTGATCTTTTGTGTGCAGTCGCGATGTCTTATGGTTTTCTGGGTGCCCTTCCAGAGCTAGGGGATTCGGTGACTTGGTCGGTTCGTTCGGTTCAAGGGATTGATTCCAAGTATTCTACTCGCGGCTTCGAAGGCCTGCTCTTTCAAATTAAGGTCTTGACCGTACGGATAGGATATCGTCTGCTTTGCTCCCTCTTTTTCCTCCACTACTAAATCGCTTTCCTCCTTACCTTAAAACATCGGTTTTTCCCAGGTTACTAAATGGTTATCTTCGCCGCATGAGACTGAAACGAGTGAACTCCTTCCCTATCATGGAAGTTAGCTCAAAACCTTATCTTCTTTCTAGCTAGTTCTTCATATTTGAAAATAATCTCTTGACTTTCTTCATCGCCTTAGCTTCGGAATCGTCTCAATCCTTATCTTCTTCACCAGCTTCTGGTTCTAGACTCAAATCCTTCTTTGGAATTGAATTTCTCTCTCATAGGGCCAAAGGCCGTAGCTTAGCGAGCGTCTTCGTTATAAGAACTTCCTCACTCAATAAGACTAAGCGAGCAAACCACCCTTCCTCTAATGGCATGGTCTTGCTTCATCATTCCACGAAACTGTAAAAAAAAGAATTTACTACACTGAAACCCCATCCTAAAAGGGGGCACTCAAGCTTGAACCTACCCTTTTCAACGGCATCTTCCTTGTCTGCTTCTACAGATAGATGTGTTAGTGGCAGTTTTTTCTTCTTTCTATGATTCCGCGGATGAAAATGCGTATGCTATGTATGATTCAGTGGATGAAAGATCGGATTATTATGTTTAAGCATATCTTTCATCTGCTTTTTCTCTAGTGGTATCTGCTGCTTAAGATTTGACTTTTGCTTTCAAAACTGAAACAACATCGTCACTCAAAAGACGAGACTTGGATCGAGGATCCACGCCTTCCCTTACGGAAAGGTCCGCTCCAACCACCGCTCATGGAATTGTTGAATGAAATTCCTCTGCCTAAGATCGAGCTACTTCCTTTTCTCGTACGTACCCTTGATCTTAACCCTCGTGGAAAAGAGCTCTACTGACTAAGTAGAGGGGAGATAATACATTTGCTCGAGCAGGAAGCTTGATAAAGTCAAGGGCGGCGGGCCGGTATGGGCTTAGGTCCTTAGGCTTCCACTAAAGAGACTCTTTCCGCCTGTGAAAGTTCAAGTAGCTCGAAACCGGTCAGAGATTTTCTGATTCAATCCCTTATTTTGAATCTATAGTACTGATATCCACGCACACAAGAGCAGAGCTAAGGGTGAGGTTTTTTCATACGAATTGCTTAATTAATAAAGAGGTAGTCCCTAAAACCATTAGCCAGTAGCGGGTGATTCCAGGTCTGATAGTATAGTAGAGTAGAGGGAAGGTATCCATTTGCAAGCAGAAGCCCTTAAAGACTTTCGGAAAGACTAAAAAAACTCTTTAATAAAGGAAAGGTCCGTTGTTTTGATAGTTGCGAGGTTCCGGGGGGATTCCATTCTCTTTGCCTTGGAAAGTGATTCTATAGAGTTTGGGGCAGATAGTTAGGGCATATCCCTTTGTCATATGTTATATAACCGCTTTCTCGATAAGAGTTTGAGAATTTGTGAGCTGACTTGGTTGAGTCAGGTATGAGATCTGATTTGAAGGTCAGATGATTTACTCTTTGTTTGGCAGTGCCTTTAGTCCATTAGGGAAGGGTCGATCCGAGCCGGATAGCCTGTCTTTTTCTCTACCGTACGTCTATTTTCTGAGTTTACTTGATTCCCCGGGTCAGATCCGATAGTCTTTTCATCTCCTAACGCCTAGAAAAAAGCCAGCCAGTGAGTGAAGCTTACATGACACAAGCCATGGAAGAACGTAAGTGGAGATTTCCCCTCTTTTAAGGCACCAGAGCCCATGTTATTAAGTGGTGCAGTGAAGGTAAGGTGTGAAAACCGCTTACTTGATATAGTATGGTCAGATCTTATTCGAATCTTCCTTGGAAGCAGAATCACGCACCCGAGCTTCCTGTTTTCGATAGGCATCAATCGAAGTCAAAAGAAAGAAGTCCTCCGCCCGCCATCAACAGTGGGTACAGTGTGATAGTACGAAGAGGTTGGGTAAAGCTAGTTAGAGAAGCCCGTGAGTCTGATCTTAGGACCAGTCATTAGCTCGCAAATCCGCGAGCGGAATACTCAAATAGAGTAGAAGAGCTTCGGATAATATATGGTTGGACTTTCCCTTAAAGTAGTCGTACGTTAGTATTCCCCGACCAAGTCAGGGAAGCCAGTAAGGGTTGTCAGAGGTAGACCGGGGAAAGAACATCCGATCTCCCTAGGCATGCGTTCATATGGTAGCTCAGAAAAGTAATTGCCTATGAGTTCGAAAAAAGCAATCCCCTTACTTATTCCTTCTTAGTCGAGCTCCTCCCTTGCGTATGAAATTTAGTAGACCCTCTCGCATTCTATTGAGTTTTTTCATACTAGTAGCAGGTTCCAGCTAAGGAAGAAAAGCCCTTTGAGTATGTGCAGCAAGCCCCGTCATCAAGTATTTAGTTCCCGAGAACTATCTATAACATATATAGAAGTTTCCAACCCTGTTGTGAAGCCTTATGCGTAGAGGGCTGGTTTGGATGCATATTTCAAGGGGACTGACTTTATGTTTAAAGCTACGCCCTTTATTTACTCTATAAAGCATTGGAACTTACCGCGGATACTGGCTTTTATTCCTTCCGCTTTCCGATACCACTTGAACACGAACTGGAATCACTCCTGCCTTTGCCCTGCACCTAAATTAGCCGCCTCTTTCAACTCTTCCCTATCGTTAACAACTAATTATATTAATAATAATAATCAAGCGCCTTGACCCTATCGCAAGCTTGCATCGATTCTATTGGGTGGTGTGCGGAACTAAAGCATTTGAGCAGGGTATTGATTGGACTTCCAGGCACTTGAACTAGGAGAAGCGTACAAACTTATATGACTAACCCGCCTTTCCCTTCCACGGTCCTTTACTATCTATTATCTATAAATAAGATAGGGCTTCGAAACTCGCTACTGGATTAAGAAAGAGTTCTCCAACAGAGTATCTGACCTTCACTGTCCTTATTATCTTTCAATAGAAGGATGTTCAACCAAGTGAGCCTCAAGCGCTACTAGGTTTTTCCTCCTTTGTGCTAAAGCCCTTGAATCTGTGCTAAAGCCCTTTCTTCCTCGGTGTGGGGTCAGCCCAGCCCTAGTATGAAAGTTGCGTATTCCCGATAGTATGTCTCTTTCGAAAGCCTCTTCCTCTTGGGCCTAATTCACGTACGATTCGAATTGAGCCGGATAGCCTTGATTGCGGGAGCTCAGTGTCTTCTTTTTGTTTTGGGAAGAGATTCGGATAGAAATCACTGACCTTCGGGTCCAGAACCAGGAAAGTAGGGTGAGTTTTTGAGTTCAGGTGAAGACTTCGATGGCATTGACGAGGCTTAAGGGCGGTTACAGCTTTCTGTAATTCTTTAGCCATTGCTCCTTTTGCCTCTATCCTCATTACCTCTCGCAGATCGAAAACAACAAAGTCAAGTCGCAAAGCTCGCTCCATTGAATGTAGCTCCTTCCGTGACTTTAGAGTTGCGTAGCACCTGTGAGAAAGCAGGAGGAAAGTGAGCAAGCAAGCGCAAGTAGGGAACGAGCTCCAATTTTGACTCTCATAAATGAGGCGACTTTTAATAAGTCAGATCATCTCCGAAAGCGCCTCTTTCCTTCAGGAGTTGCTTCCCGTGAGACTTAAGGAGCGTACGAATATATTCACTTATACTACGCTTCATGGAAAGGAGAGGTGGGTTAGCCTGTCAAGCCTCTGATCATGCCTTTTATTAGGCTCCCTTCTTTTGAGCCAGTTAACGTATCAATCCCTAACGCAAGTGCGGATGTTTTGTAAAAAGTCTTCCCCCCTTGAAAATCAAGCCAGTTCGGGAAGTATTCTATAGTAGGGAACTCTCCCAGTCCTCTATCTCAGTCTCAACAGAAGGTAAGAGGAAGGTCCATTCCCTCTGTCTTTTGGGAAGTGCTTTTAAGGGCCTTCATCATGTCAAGGGTCAAGCTTAAGGCAAGCGCTTTTTTGGAGGATCCGCGGTCCATGTCCATAGAAAGGATCGTTCTCATGGGCGATGATGATGATAAGACCTTCGCCGATGTGCCTGCTTTTCACTATAGCTTCCTGATTAGGCGGGAGGATGTTAAGAAGCCTATTATTGCTAGGATTTACAAGATAAGCTTGTAGACAGTCTTAGACAGGCTTGGAGGAGCGGTCTGACATCTTTCAAGCGACCTTCACAGGACTTTTTTTTTAAGAAGAGCAATGAGCATAGTGTTGAACTCTTTTCAGTACCTTCCGAAAGAAATAAGAGAAATCCTTGATTGCCATCGACCTTTCCTCTCAAACTACCTTATCAAGAAGAATCTCGGGAAACCTTCAGGCCCCACTCAAACTAGCTGCCCTTTCACCGCCTTTTGTGGTATGTAGACTGGTATGATTAAGGCTAAAATCCACTTGCCAATTCGGCCTTTTAAGATGGGCCGAGAAGGCATATACTTAAATCAATCTGTCTTAGCAACCAGCCACGTTACATTAGACAAAAGATAATGTCTGAATTTTTTGGCGGCAAAATACAAAGATAGGCATAACTTATCGATGGGCGAATATTTCCTCTTTTTGGGATGTCAAATGCGACTGAGGTTTGGAACCCTGCTCTTTTCCTTGGTCGTTCACTTGGGCAAGACCTATCGATTGGTCGGCCGCTGATATGTACAGCCGTAGTGGTCGATCCTTCCGAGGTGGAATAAGAACTGGGGGTGAAGCCAAGCAGCGCTTGATTGCATCAAAAGCTTCTTGGTGTTGTTCTTCCCATCGGAATTTTTCTTCACCTTTCAGTTTAAGCAAAGATGAGAATACATTCAGCTTTCCAGACGAAATGGTCTCGCGAAGCCGGTCACCGGATGGTCTAAGATCCTTCTCTAACTTGAAGAGCAGCAAAGCAGACTTCCCACAGTGTTTTCTCTAAGCGGCTAGGAGAGTGGGAGGTTCTTCCTATATTATATGAAGACATAAGCTTTTATGCAGTTCGGAACAATTCATACTACCAGCCCATTTTTATGCTGTAGCAGGGTGCGGGCTTCAACCTCATAGTTTGAGCACTACCATTAGAGTAGAGGAAAAAGAAGACCCCGATAAGGTCAACTATAAGAAACCTCACTTAAGAAGAAGGACACGGGGTGCACAATCATTTGTGATAGATGGACAAACTCAAGGGTTTTTGACTTCATTCATTTTGTGGGTTACTTGTCCTCGAGGTACGATGTTTGTGAAGGCGGTAGATGTGACATTAGAAGTGAAGGATGCAATTCCATTCTTCTGACTGGCGCAGATGATTGTCTTCTTTTGTGATGGAGGTAGGACAGGCGTAGTGCAGGTTCTCACTGATAACGTTGCTAATTATTTGATTTTCGAGACATGAGAAGACGGTCTTTCTCCGCTTAAGCTTAACAAGCCATAGCTTTCTTTCAAGTGGTCCACTCTTGATGTTTCATTTGAATGTGAATGAGACTGGGAATTGTCAAAAAAAGAAGATAGTGAAAGGAAAGCTCAATCAATCCAAACTGTAGAATCTAAAGCTTATAAACCTTCTAAGGTATGAAGTAGGGCTACGCTAAACCCTGCTTGCCCTTGCCCTTTTTCCTTTCTTACCTTTCTGACTGTTCGAAAAGAAGCTGCACATTCATACGGTGTTACAAGGAAGACTGGCTTAGCAGAACTCCTTCTTGCAAAGAGAAGAATGAAAGCTTGCTGGTCACAGCTATTTATAATTACAATTTATATTGAGTCAGAAACAACGGCAACTAAAGCACCGCTTAATTGAAAAATGAGCCAAAGAAGGAATAAGACCGGAAATGGAGACAGCAGCTCCTACGAGTACTAACGCAGCGGGTATTCAAACAACAGGAACGTTCGATAGGGATGAGTAGTCACTCTACCTCCCCCCTTCCCTATTCTGGTCTGGGGTAGTCTTTTTCTTTATTGTTGCTGCGAATGACTCTGCTATTGCTCTGAACTTGCCAGCTTGAGAGATTAGGTTCCTTACAGCAGGCGGATTCATTCAATCTTTCTTGTTCCGTTCCTTTGTTTTGACAATCCTTACCCGTGAAAGTGATAGTCTTTCCCATCCGGATGTGGGACATTCTCTGGACTAGCTGAGATGGAACCAATAACACATGTGTTTGACCCTCAGGGAAAAGATCACGTTCGCTCTTAGATGCCATGAGGGGCCCCACCCCATATGGAAATGTTCGCTAAATTGCTTAATTACTTCATTCTCTTCTTCCGGATTCCTATCCTTTTCAGTATTCGCCGTTGGGTTATCAGATCTCATATGTGCGTGCTTGAAGACTTTTCCTTGTCCCCCCACGGGGGGAAAAAATCAATATCCTCACCCTGAAAGTCAAAGTCCATCCTCTCACTTCCAGCTCCCGCTGGTCGCAGCTATCTCACTGACGTATCGTTCGAGCTATTTCATATCCTCTCGCTATCGCTCCCGTAGAAGTTGAAGTGGCTAATGGCCTTCTTTCCGCTTTCACTTCGCCTACAAGCAAGTTGAATCTTTCTCTTTCTGTCTCTTGATGTTAGGAGAAATGCATCTAGTTTCATTTCAATCTTAACTCCTCTAATAAAGATAAGAGTCCCCCTCATTCTCTCTATACCAATATAATATTTCTATTTGAATAAGTTCTATTACTAGCAGTCACAGAAAAAGTGACAATAGACCTTCAGTTTGTCTAGCTTGCTAGAAGGGCTAGGGCATCGCCAATCAAGCAAGTGGCAGGATAGCCTGTGCTAAAGCTAGTTCCAGGTGGGGTTTGAGCTTTAGCCTTTTTTTGAGTGAATCGGGAATATAACTATCCTTTTCTCTTCTCTCAAATATTATTTGATAATAGGGGAAAGGACTACTGTTTGAATGGGATCAAGCTTGCCGCTTTCGACAGCATCAAAGCATATATAATGAAACCTCCAGTCCTCATGAGCCCGAAAAAAGGCAAGCCACTACTTATATATATCAATCACGGCGTTAAATGGTTCCTGGGCTATTCTCCCCGCCCAACACTATGAACAAGGGAAGGAGAACGCACTATACTACTTGAGTCGGACCCTAGTTGAAGCAGAATTCAAGTACACTCCAATAGAATAGAGAAAACATGTGATCATGTTCGACTTACAAAAGCTTAGGAATTATCTGTTGGAACACAGAAAAAAGCTAATCTCCAGCTCCTCAAGTACATCATGTCTCGGCCAACTCTATCCGGGCGGATTGCAAAAAGGGTAAGTCTGACTATCCGAGTTCCAGCTCGAATACGTATCGCGGAAGCCCTAATGTTGTAAGGCAAAGGACAAGCACTCACAGATTTCTTGCCGGCACCCTGCTCCAGAAAATTCTCCGCTTGCGACCGACCTCCCATCCCAAGACGAAGAAGTGATTCAAATCGAGGTCCAGAAGGGATGGAAAATGCACTTCGTCGGAGTATCAAGGAGCCTGAATGGCGAAAAGCAATCCGATCCGAAGAAAGCCGGGATCGGCATAGTCTTCCTGACACCGGACAAAGCCATTATCCCCTACTCCTTTGCTTTGACAGAGGAATGCTCCAATAACAAGGCCGAATACGAGTCCGTGATCCCAGAACTTGAGTTAGCCTTACAGATCCCGATTGAAGAATTGACACTCGGAATTGATCGTAAAAAAACTCCGAGGAGAATATGTAGTGAGAAAAGTCAATCTCATACCCTGGGCAGACTAGAACATGTCCCAATTCCGAAGGGTTAATATCTTCCACGTCCGGAGAGGGGTGAAGGCTCAAGCAGACTCGCTCGCAAGCTTGCTTGGCAGCTACTTGGATTCTCCCGTCTGAAGACTATCACGGTCAGGGAACAAAGGGTGAAGAAACCTCTCCGCGAAATCACCCTGGCTCCGCCAGTTAACATGATAACTGCTGAAGAAGGCAAGGAAGATTGGTACCTTCTAAACTACCTTCAGCACGGAAGGCTACCTGAAGACCGAGCTAAACGGGCCCAAAGTGACAAATGCAGCTCAAAAGACTAGGATATTACTGGCCAACCATGACGACTGCATTGAATACACCAAAAGCTGCAAGATCTGTAAGTACCACGCAGACTATATTCACCAGCCTCCAGAATCATTGCACGTCACAACATGCTCATGGCCGTTTGCCCCGGGGGATGGACATCATCGTAGCCTGTCCTTAACGGGATAGTAATGACTAATAGGGCGTATGTCGAAAGGGACGGAAATGAAAAAAAAACCGTTGCCACCTCCCAAACCTTTCGAAGAGAGTTGGAGATGGCTGAAAAACAACGAGAGGAGCGAAAAGCCACTCGACTAAAAGGAGAGTTTCTTAGCATCCCTTTCTCCTAGTAGTCTATTGACTAAGAAGGAGTCCTGGAACTGAGTCCCTTATAAGCGATAGAGGCCTTTGACTCTGCAGGCTTTCACGGAACTACTTAGCCGGAAGCTCAGCTTTCTTTTCTTTCTATTCACGAGAGTACTTCACTTGTCCTCCTTCCTTTCCTGAGCTTAAAATCAGTCAGTCTACCCCTTCTCTTTATTATACTAGGCTAAGCTAGTAAATAAATCCGGCTTGAAAGGACATCTGCAAGGGAAAAGGGCCATGATTCAAAAGGACTGATTTTCTTGCAGAACCTTACTTTTTCAACCTTACCTTGCAAGCAAGCTTACTATATAACTTAGCCGCCTTAACTGAAAAAGGAAGGACTAGACCGCCTAGGTGGGAGGGCAAGATCCACTAGATCTAAAAAGAGTAAAGAAGTAATGAACTCTGGCGGATCTCTGAAGACTGTACCGAGTTTATATTCAGCCCTAGCTAGGTTGGCAAGTCCATATGCGCAGAAATTCCCCTCTCTCTAGCTAGCTATGTCGAAAATCTCTCTCCCAGTCTCTAGCTAAGAGGTAGCGAGATTCATCAATAATCAGTCCATTGGGCTCAAGCTCTCTATCCGCCGAGTTGCTGATCTGAAGAACTGCTTGGCCATCTCTCTCGCAAACTACCTTTCTCTAAGCCTCGTCCCAAGCTAGACTCAGCCCATCTCTTTTGCCTTGTCATTTCATTCTGATACAATATGAAAGGACCATCAAAAAATGGGTTTTGTTGCTAAACCTAAGCTATCAACCATCTACCCTCTGCCGATCTTCTGAGGCCCCCTGCATCCGACTTATGTTATGGCGCTCTATCAGCAAAGGAGGGAGCTAAGGTAGTGGTATTCGCCTTTGCGGCTCTTAGTGAAAAAAGGAGCGAACCCATCTCTATCAGCTAGCCGCTCTTTCCCTAGTCTTAGCTAGTCTCATTTTCCTTCGGCTTCTGGCTTTCGGACTAGTAGCTGAGTCCCAGGGAAGATGTGAAGTTAGGAGTGTTATCAGTCTGTTATTATCCGTGGCTTAAAGAGATTGACCGCTAGCTGGCCCCTGAAGTGAAGGTTTTTATTGACGACTGCATTGATTTCGCTTGCTTCTCTGGCTCCCGCCTTCAAGCTAGTCTTGATAGGAGTATCCATACGAAAGAAGGGTCCGTCCATAGGATCGAATCTCATTCTCTTTCTTCTCTCCCTCCGGTCGCCTTGCATTTATAGTTCTTAAACAAGCTCAATTGCAGAATAAAGAAAAAAGGTAAACTCGGTCTCGATCCCTAACTGGAACTGGAAGGGGTGCTCCCTATACTAACTATCACCCTCGCTTTTCGGCTTTTTAGTGCCCACTTCTCTACTGCAAATAGCGTCAGTTGTTCACGAATAGGATGAATGTCGAACGCGGGGCTTGGCTTACACGAGACCTAGCATCGTCGAATTTCCTTGGGCAGTACAAGGGACGAGTTGAAGGGCGCTCTATAACCGAAAGCAGGAAAGAGAGCAGAAAGGGAAGGATCAATTGCAAGCTGCTCGGGGGGTTTGGATTCATAGATGGGAAGAATCAGCTCTTCTCTTTGCGGGTGGATGCCCAGAGGAAGCAGCTAAAGCAACTGAGACCGGTTTCGAAGCAAGGCTGGATTCCATCCAGGAAGAGCGGATAGGTTGTTTGTGAAAGAAGGGCTTGTTCTCGAATAAGCTCTTTGGCACATCTTCTTAGATTAGACCGGGTAGAACAAGAGCGGAAAGGTGAAGGTGCAATACCTAGCTGCTCAATCGAAACCGACGATAGATGTGATGGATGGAGGAATGGCTAAACGGACCAACCATAAGAGGCGGTTGCCTAAAAGCTAGGGATCGTGTGGCCTCTTTCTTCCACTGCGGGTGATCGATCCAGAAAATGTGAATTGGCTCTGACTCTTATCTAGTCCGCCTAGGACTAATTCCACTCACGGCATTAGCCCGCTACCCTTTCAAAAGAATGCGATCACACCCGTCAATCTCCGATGAATCCAGTCAGGGGCCGCTGCTTGTATGGAGGGCATCGAATCCGCTGTGGGACTGAACAAGCTCATGCCATCAAAAGTCAGCTCTTTCGGAAGAGAAGGGTTTGCATATTTTAGATAAAGGCTGTTAGCAAGTCAATTCCTTTACCTAGGGGTAGGGCCATTTCGCCTAGTAGGAGTAGTAGTCTGAGCATGTTAGCACTTTGAATTTGACAGCTTTCGACAGTTAGGATGGAGCCTTTCACTAATAGAAAGAGTGCAGATGCAGATGGAACAAGATCCGATCTCGGCATCTATTACTATTATATGTCACTCGCAAATGTGAAAATCAGGTAATCGACGAACCATGGGAACATCATTAGTCTAAAAAGAGGCAGAGAAAACGAAGAGAGAAATTCCTATGAATAAAAAAGAAAATGTTGGCTAGGGGTAAGTCGGACGAATCCCCGTGCTGGAAAGAAAGCGAGAAGAGAAATGACTGTGCCATTCTTTCACATCACTCTTTTCAGTCTTAGATGCACAAAAAAGGCTCTCGAAGGCCGGCAGCAAAAGAAGAGTTAGAGCGGGCGAGCTCGAATCCGCTTTTCTTTAAATGAAAGGCATTCTAGTCCAGACACCACTTCTTTTAGGGAGTCCCCTATTTTTGATTATATTGAATCAATCTCATAAGGGTCCCTGAGAGGGAGAAGCTGGCGAGTAGACTGATTGGGCGGTAGAAGACTGAGATAAATGTTGGAAGGCACCTTCCGCGGGCCCACTCGCAGGAGCCGACGGGTGACCCACATAGCGATCAGAACGAACTAGCCCCTCGTTTATTTTCACCGGTCAGTCTAGGAAAGAGGTACCAGATTGCGAGCTCTACGGCCATTAAGATAAAGACGTATGAAAGGACTATGCCCTCCATGAAGGGCACGACATGGCGGTCAGCAGACGCTTAACCGAAGGGCTGAAAAAGTCTGCTCAACCACTACGAAAGTCAAAAGAACATATTCCGATGAGGGGCTTGAACCGAGCAAGAGCAAGATACTCGGCTTATAGGTCAGTAAGACGTACCAACTTGCCTACTCACTGTACCATGGGCTCTCATGCTACCATCGACATGCACCCGAAACTGTGCTGCCTTGGCCAATATCTTCTACCCTGAGGGACACATATATATTATATAGGAGAGCGACGTGCAAGCGATCTCATAGGTTGATCACGGGGAATAACTCGAGATAGGAAAGAAAAGGCTTATTTACTAAATAAGGCCGCTTCTCCTAAGCAATTAAAGGGCTACGGCTTTCGCGGGCAATCCCAAGTCAAATCAACAGGAACGGAGACAAACCTATTCAGATGAGGTCTCGGGCTTAACTTAAGTTGAGTCTTGCGCTCCTCATAAAATGAGTTTCTTGCATTTTTCGATAGCATCACAGCGGGATCAAATAAGGTCTGCATTGCGTAGCTTGGGGGTGCTGAGGCGGAGAACATTAGTCTCTCCACTCCACCATTCTTTGACTCAAGCTCTAACCCATGTTTCCACCCCAGCTGGTAAAAGAAGAAAAGAATAGGAAAGGCCTAAACACGCATATTCAAGTCGAAAATAGGCTCCAGGCTAGGATAACATATTGGCTTCATCGGCAACAATTCTTTCATTTCCGAATATACGGATCTCTAGCTCTGATGAGACTCCCGGATTTTCTGTCTTTTTGGTGGTGCTATTCCCCTATCTCTCGGTTTTTCGCAAAAGCGTGGGATTGGCTCAATCTCGATTGATCTGAAATTCAAATCGTAATGCCAGCTCGAACTTCAATCCTCTTTCTCTCTCTAAGCAGGACTAGTCCTTTCTCTCTCGGTCTTGGCATGGAATAGAGTCAAGTCGGGAGAAGGAAAGCCGCGCTTTCTCACATCCCGGAAAGAAGTGAAATCATCGAAATTCAGTTCAAGTGGCAGCAGCGGAACCAATCGGGAACCAGATACCAGTAAGAGCAACCGCATGTGGAGGTTTTTTCCAGGGGGAAGGCTCAGGAGTACCAGGAGGAGCAAAGAATCAAGCCAGAGGAAGAGATATGATAGACAAGGGTAGCTTTAGCTACCTAGAAGGTGGAGTACGCTCAAGGCAGTGAAATGGAAAGATTCTCCCCGTGAATCAGTAGTCGATCCGAGGCCGCGAAAGCCGTAAATGCTTTGTTCTGACGGTGAAGAGGCAGTTGATGCGGAAGAAGCTATCTGAGCATGGTTTTCCCATAAATCAAAGAAGTGCACGCATTAGCAAACAGACTGAAAAAGAGTAGGGAATGTCTTTGTTGAATCTGAATTGGATAAGTAACCAAGACGAAAAAGAAGTTCTTTAGCTCTTCTCTGCTAATCCGGTGACCTTAAGTGGGAACTGAACTTAGTCTTGCTGTGGAGGTAGGAAAAAAAGTCAAGTAGTCATCCCCGAGCCGAGGACTAGGTCTATCAACGAAAGAAATTCATGGGCGTCGGTCAGCAGTGGCTTTCTGCCCCAGAGATGAGTCGATCTTCTACAACCTTTCGGACAGGCTCTGTCAAGACCTTGGTTTCTTCCCCTGACTCAGTCTGGTTCTGTGGGTTGGGGAATGATTTGATTCCAAAACTTTAGGCAATAGAGGAAATTAGCTAGCAATCACAGGAAAGCGTACAAAGACTTCGGTCTCGAATAAGCAGTTGAATGGCCAATTCGTCCGTCAGTCTTGTTACATGTTACTTCTTGTTGATTTTCTATTGGTTGCGCCAGGGCCAAAGATTACGGTTAAAGCATAGGCTATAAGAATCAAAGGAATACCGTGCGTAAATGACTTAGGAGTGAAAACCAGGCAAAGTGCTTACCGCCCCGTGGGTTACCCGGCTCCAGGCCAAAGCGATGAAAGGGCGAAAGGCCCCCTATATTTAAGAAAATCACACCCATGAGAGAAAGCCTAGCCCTATCTTAACCCTATGATCCTAATCCTAGTTGGCTCGAGTCAGGCAGAGGCATTCAAAGAAGATTGAAGACGCAGAAAACAGAAGATAGCACTGGAGAATCGGCCACCCTAGAATATAGGTTTGCCAGAAAGACCGATTAGCCAAGAGTGCACCCCTTTGTCTATTATTTTCGGCGGATCAGCTACGAAACCCTCTTTGTTTCCGGATAGGTCTTTCTTAGGCTGATTTCTGGTGAATGAGCCGGTCCCTTGCCCTTGACAAAAGCACAAGTTGTAACGTCAACTCATGATATGCTTTCTAATAGACGCTATTTCGAGTGGAGTGAAGGGCTTTGGTTGGGTCGAGAGATAGTGAGTGTGAAAATCACACTGAATCATTCAATTCGAAAGGGCAGAGTTCCAACAAAAGAAATAGCAAAAGAGGCCAATAGCAATGCCAATTTACAGAGCTCAGCAAGCGGGGAGCAAGTCTCGTAACTGCGGGATTACAAGACATCTTTGAACTGTAGCTTCTTTTCTTGAAGAACCTCTCCTCTCCCTATGGTCGAGCTCCTTCGGACCCTCTCCCTATGGTCGAGTCATTTTATACCTCTCCTTTCAGTCGAGTTCTTTCATTCCTTTCTTTCTGGATATTCCATAAAAGCCCTACTTTTTCCTTTTTTAAAGTAGCTTCTGTCAATTATACATATCGATATGAGGTCAAGGAAGAAAGGTGAGTGGTCCATTCCGTCATCAGCTCTTAGGAGATGCAGTAAATGATATGAAGCTAGGGGCTGGTTTGACCAATAGTGATAGCTAGTCAGATATGAAAGGGTGGAAAGGGGTGGGAGAACAAAGCGGATCGGTTAGTGCAACTCTATCTGTCTTTCTTATCTTTGGCTAAGATTATAGAACTTGCCAAGAGAGTAGATAAGAAGACGTTTGCCTCGATTGTTGAGCCTGTTAAGGACATTGATTCCGTCCCGTCCTCGAAGTAGTTGATGATATCAAATTGGTGATATCTGGACGACTCCCGTTGTACATGCCCTGGCTGCCTACGTGACCTCTTCACCAAGGGTTAACGTGGGACCCAACTTGGTTTCATTCCTAAGCACCGCCTCACATGGCATGGTCAGTGTGGGGTGGGTGAACCGTCTAAAACGTAAGTGGAAAGAGATGTTGGGACTTCGGTCCTCATTTACCTACGAAGACGCGGCTTTTCATTTCCTCATGACCTTTACTCACTGTAAGGGTGAGCAGTGGTCGCAAGGCTTTCTCTGGGCCCCTCGGGTACGGTATGCGTTAGATCCTAATAAGAAGATCTTTACGCCTACGGATCTCGATTGGTTTGAGACTAGGATTGGCAGGTACTTACCATCATGTTATGATTTGGGGGCCAATCACGGGTCGACTAAGTCAGGTTGTGTAGGGCGGTGGCAAAAGACGATTATTCGCTATAGGCAACTATGTCAATCAACGGCTATTAAAACCAGTCCATGATTGGCTTGCACAGGTCTTGAGGAGGATCCCTGAAGATGGGACCTTCCACCAGCGTTAGATCGGCTAGTTGGCGAGAGTGAGTCTTATTCGTTTGACCGGCTACAGATAGATGGCCGCTTGTGTTGTTATTCGAGTTAATGCAAGCTTGATTCGAAAGGTCGTTTGTTGTTAATTCAAGGTTGGCGACAAATGTGTTTGAGGTTCGGAAAGATGAGAATCTTTTTCGCTGCTATCAATGTCTCCCCGGCGGACGAAGGACGTTTTTGCTTTTTTTAATTAGCTTGATACTGTCGTCAGTCTGGTATTGGTTCTTGAGGTGATGGTGGATCGTCTAATAGACCCGCCCCTTTCTTTAGGTCGGAATGCCTATCAGTCTTGGTGGTCTAGTAGTACACGTATAGTCTGATAAGCCTTCGCTGCTTTCGATTCATGCTACGTCTTCGTTCTTTCTTTCCTACCGTACGTCTCGTATTTAGTCCAGTCTCTTTGCTAGCTGCCCAAGCTGTGCATTAGTCTTGCAGTGGTCTATGTCCTTCTTTAAGCCGAGTTGGCATATTCTTGTAAGCGTTCTAAGCCTTCGAAGTAGTCGCTAGCGAGTGCCTGGTGGATCACCAATCCCGATCGTCTTTCTCTAGGCTCAGTTTCACTTCACCCTCTATGTAGGCAAGCCGCCCCATAGAATAAAGAAGTTGGGGATCGCTTTCTGTTCTGATTGTAAGCTCTTCGACCTTAACGGCCTCAGTTGATGTATACCTAGGGAACCCCCCAGAGAGAATGCTCTCCTACCGCTTTCAAAAAGCAGAAAAAGCTTTCGAAGTCTTTGTTGTCGTCCCGCAGTGTCCTCCTTTCGGTTTTAGCGGGGGTTCCATCTGTCGGCTAAAGGTCCATTGCTTTCCTAAAGTGAATTTCAATCCTTCCCCGAACCTGACTGAGATTTTTTTCTTCTATTCCCATCTGCTTCTGGAAGTGGATATGCTAAGCGGCGGTGGTGCCTCTCCCACTGCTATTGGTGGGTTCGAATATGGCACAGGAGTAGCTGTTCGGACCACTGCAATTATGTCTCGATCGGATATCCAAGAGAAGAGGTGACTTGTACACCTTTTGAGTTTGACTCTGCTAGCTCAGAAGCTGATGGATCAACAATGGTAACTCGAACTGGCAGAGAAGGAGTATAGCTTTGTTGGGGGTGAACTTACTGCTCCTGGCTTTACCTCATAGAGGTAGACAGGCATATTTTGGGGTTCAAAGGAGAGGTATACTCTGACTCGACCAGCGGGAGAGGGGAAGGCTTGAAACCGATTGGTCAAACCGCTTGATTTTCGAAGCTGATCTGGGAGCAGCAGATTCCACAACAGAGTCAACCATTGATCCGAGAAGGAAGGGAATGATTTCAATTCGGTACGGAATATTGAACAGAGGTATCCGAAGAAGCAACCGGAGAATCCGGTTTTTCAGACGCATCAACCGAAACAGGCGCATCAACAGACGCAGAAACTGAATCATCATTATCCGCATCAGATGATGCAACAGGTCCTGAAGCGTCAATATAGGGCTTTGGCTCGGGAGCAAGCTCCAACTCAACTCACAAATCATCGATAGGCTCGATTGAACGGAACAACTCTAATCAAATGATCGAGAAGGCTAAAAACGCGACGTTTAACATACATTGATCATGGGCGGTGGGTGGGTGTAGAAAGGGCAGGTCCCATTCCTGGGAGTTTCATTCCAGGTTTCCTCAATCAATTGTATACATTTTTCATTCATAAGTCATTGTTGATCCATCCTCAAAGGTATAGGGCCCCAGTCAAGTCAGTCTTATCCTTGGTTGTCATTAATATAGGTCTATGATCAGACAGCGTAGGAATGGATTCAAGGTTGATAGATTCGTTCTCGTTCTAAATAAGTCCTTCCCGGTCCTTTCCCTATTGTCGATTAGACCGGGCGATATAGATCGCTTCATTTTTGAATTTGAAAGTGAGATGTTACTGAGCAGTTCTCTGAATGTAGACATGAGACGATCAGCAGATCTTCGACCGCCCTTTTAGTCTGTGGTGAGTCTGATCTGGTTAACATCCTCCATGTATAAACATAAAATATCCTTAAACATTTCCAGTTCCCTCCATTCATTCCTTTTTGAAACGTTCCAATGGTGGTCCGGAGATGTCAATGAATTCGCCAGAGTCAAATGTATGCTCCATTTGATCCAGTAAGGAGTCGTTAGTACTGTCGAGGCCCTCATTCTCTTCTTCCGAATCAGGCCGACACAACGTGTTGGAATGGGCCACTGAAAGCGACTCCAGTAGGTATCCTGGGCTTAGTTGGCTGCCCAGTTGAATTTCCTGCAAGAATTTGGAATCTGATGTTGTTCTACGTTCCTTCTCATTTTCATCAGTTTCTCTCTATTCCCTAAGCCGAATATGTTTCAAGAGAAGTTTCTTCATAAGATAACTGGTTCATCCTTACCCCGGTCTTTTTTGTCTCGTCGGGTAACGTAGGGGGCAATTTCAATGCATCAGATTCTTTTTCAGCAGACGAGACTGATTTTGGACTTTGCAATAACTCGGCCTTTGCCGCCCTTCCCCGCACGGATGACCTGGGACGGGTTCAGATGCTGCAGGCTTGATGCCGGTGTTTATGGGTTAGATGCAGGGTCTTCCGGGCTGGGTTTGCATTTTTGAAACAACTGCTTCCGCCGCTACTGGTGGGGTTATCGACTCCCCCGCTACCGGATCGCCCGAATCACCTGCCGGATCTACTGCCGGATGATCCACTTCTGTATGGACCAGTGCTGCTACTGGATCGGCGGAATAGACAAAAGCAACTGCTTCAGCGGTCAGCTGGATTAACGACTGAATCTGGACCTGGATCTACTCGTGCTAGCTTTTGATCTTCCATACATATCCGGCTACTTGTGCCGGTGGTTACGGAACCAAGTTAAGGGATGCTACTGGATGTGCTGCTACTACCACATACGCTGCTGACTAAGGAGCTGGGACTGGCTAAGCAACTGGCTCCACTGACGCTTGCTTCGTCATCAATGTCGTAGGCTCCGGTGTTGCATACGGATACTAATATCGACCCGTAGGATACGGAGCAAAAGGATATAGCCAACATTCCGCTACTAAGAGGGGATGCTACTACTCTCCACCTCCTGCGGTCGGAAGATCCTTGGTGGCTGCCCGGCCGGGGTCAGCAATCACACACCCTAACCTGCCGTGGGGAAAGGAACAACGAACAGCAACCATGATCCTTGGGTTCAGCTAAAGTCCTTGGCACTCATGCCATTGGAATTGCTTCGAGCACTACACAGTCTAACAACATTGGACAACCAAGCCATTGGGGCATAGGCCAGCTTTGAGGTGTGGGGATCACCATGCATCCGTTGACTGCACAACTCTTCACAACAAGCGACACACTTCCCGGGCGATGCTGCTATCGCAACTAAATGCACTCCACCGGTGATGCTGCTATTACACACCGCCGGCAGCTAACGACGAGCATCAGTGCCTTGCACCTAGCTCCCACGGTGCTCATAGGCTCTTGTGGTCAGGAACTCACTCCTGGTCGAAATTCACATTCCCAAGCAATGCAACTAAATGCCTCACATCAAACGGTGTTGCTATCACGACTAAATGCCACGCATCGACTGAAGTTGCCACTGTGCGAGCTAACAAGTGAGCTTCTGCATCCGCATCCCACTGTTGGTTGATCTGGCCATATGCTGATGATGCGTCGAGCCGCTGAGCAGATATAGGATTTCCAGGAATAGCTATCAGCTAGTAGTAGCTAGTAGTAGTATCAGCTAGTAGTAGCTTGAGCAGAGGAACGGATATAGCATCTTCCCTCACTCTCCTTGACCAAACTCCCCTCTTTCCTTCCATCCAAAATCTCGTACGATACACGGCATTTCACAAAAGAGAAGTTCGCTTTCTGGTCCCCTGATTGAGTCACCCAATCGATAGCACAAGCTATTCCTCTTTAGTTATACCTTTGATTTATGAAGTCGGTATACGTTTTTGAATTTCTTTCGCGATCGTTCATATCTCGCAGAATATATTCGACACGTCTTAACCGCTCATTATCATCCAAGATGAGATTTGAAGCATAGGAAAGACCATTGTTCCTACAATAGGACTCGGAATGGTATTGCTCCGTCTGCTCGACCAAGAAGGTTTTGATATGATAATTTATATTATAACAGCAGAACACAGAGCTTTTAACGCTCTCTATTACTTCAGGCTCATCCGCCTGAAAAAGCCGCGAAAGTACTACCTCGTTCCAGGTCAATCATTATTTCTATTTCCGGCTGCTGCAGATCTGCAGTAAGCTCTTGCCCCTCGGGGAGAGGTTCTTGCTCTTCCTCGATCGGAAGATCTTCCTCGTAGGAAGAAGCTTCATCACCGTCATCTTCCGAAGCTGGCTCGAAGAGGAAGAATCATCATCCATACCAGATTCTGAATCACTGGAATGGTCTTCCCCCATTGGATGCTCTCCCGGGGGCACGGCCCTGATCCGGCGGAAATAACATATCATAACTTTTTGAAAATCCTCCATCTGGGGTATAGTCCCAAATAAAAACGTAAAATCATTCCATTTTCATATTTAAATTCTTCTCTTGAAGCGAGCGAGCCATAGATCGTCACTGAATGGGAAGTGAAGTGGCGATTGACTGGATCGGTCTCTTCGCTGCTCTGTTCTTATAGGCCCCTCCTCGCTTCTTTTCTTATTCCATTGAAAGCCAGTGCGCGCCGGGTAGGCGTACAATGTGGACAATACACAGTGGAAGAACCCGACAGATGCGCTGATGAAAGAGCTTGAACATTGAAACACAACCCACACCCATTGAGTGCTACGTGCTGATGGGCGCTCCTTGTTCACGGAGCTGCATACCGGGATCGATTTCTATACGTTATTTACCAATATTCTTTCTTGCTTGTGCTTTAAGTAAAGGGGCCTGGAAATAGGCCTTTTTCGAGCTGTTCAATGCCTTTGAGCGGAATGATAACGAGGCCGGAAGGTGCAAATACGATTCAACTGGCCTGGCTTCCCTGACAGAGAAGCTAGCTCTTTCTTTTTGATAGATCGCTCCGCTCTATACCAAAATCTTCAGCATCATTAATGAAGAGCGGTCCCAGGTCTGACTTTTACGGAAAGGGAAGGGACCCCTCTATTACCACTCTCTTTCTTTAAGAAACAAAATCCCTACGGTCTTACCAGCATCAAAAACGAGTTCCTAATATAGAATATCATTTTGATTTGAAAACCACAATTCGGGATTGGAATGCGACACTCCGCTCGAATCAACCAGTTCTGTAATCCCGTTGCTGGATTTGTGACGAGAAGCAGTACTATGGGGTGTTACGATCCCCGCGCGGCGATCGCTGCTTCCAAATTCCTCCTGGTATAGGAGCGATTAGAGGCCAAACAATGTTTCCGTCGTGAAGGTTGTGATTGAAGTGGTCAAGGGGCCTCCATTGCTTCAAATCCAGCAAGGAGTGAGGTGGGATATTCTCGATCTGCCTAAATACCTAAATGTTTAAAATAATTATGAGTTTGGACTTCAAAAATTGAAGCTTTGTGAACAAAACGAAGTCCATAGAATTGAGCTTGGGACCACCAACTCTTGATGAAATCCGGGAGGTTGGGATGCGGAAGCCACATCATCTCAAATATTAAAGGCAGGGTTGGAAACGTCGAGAAAGCTTTTAGCATAATTGGGGGGTTAAGAGATGGATCGGGAACTAGCTCCTTGGATGGGGAAACGTGATGTCCCAATCATGGGATATCAGAAAGCGATCTAACCTGCGCTGAATGTTTGCTTCACCTTGTTGGTCCAAGTAACGTCATATCCTCCCAGAGGAGCAGACTGGCCACCTGAATGAAGTCAGCAAACTCCTCCATGCTACTGTCAATGCCGGAACTGCCACCCTTTTTATCCGCCAGAAGAAAGGTCGTGTTGAAATCCCCACCCGGAGAGATGACAACTGACGCACGGATAGCAGTTCTTCCCATAAGAGTCTACGCCCAGCGTCAGAGGTTTGGGCGTAAACAGCAGTGACCATACATCTCAAATTTGTTGCCGCATGATAGAGCTTTATAGTTATGGAATGCTTACCCTCCATCTCTTTGTGCATCATATCGTGGAATAGGGCGGTCATAGCCCTCTGATACGTAGCACCGGTGTTTTTGAGACCAAAGGGCGCTTTAGCTTATTTAAAATCTTTCCAAGGGTGTGATGAATTCTCCCGACCTTCTTCCGCCATCAACATTTGATTGTAACCCGAAAACCCATCCATGAATGACAATCTTCCGTGACCTGCGGTATGTTCAACTAGGATATCAATATGGGGGAGGGGGCAAGGGAAAGAATCTGTTCTGGGGTGGCTAGCTTTAAGTGAGAAGGCAGGAAGGCGTACGATGGATGGACCGCCCGATGATCACTTCTCGAATGAAGATGGAAGGACTCCTTGCCCAAGACGCGGCTGAACCAAGACGGGTTTGGTCTCGACTTGACTCAGGGGTCTGATAGTCCTTTTGATGGGCTAGCCCACCTCGATAGTAGTACTGCGAAAACGGAGATTGCTCGTCCTGCTCGAGCCATTAAGGAGGGAGCTGAGGGAGAGGAAAGGCTTTCGAGCTTGAGACTGGATTCGGAATAGATTCACGTACGTACACTACTATCGGGACTGGCTTTGTTGGGGACTTGGCTTCCTCACTGCCACTATCCGCGGGGGGCTCTTGGATCGGGCAAGGAGAGGAACGAAGTCTCGACTGAAAGGGTCCGAAGGAGCTCGACCATAGGGAGAGGGTCCGAAGGAGCTCGACCATAGGGAGAGGTATCAAACGACTGAAAGGTCACTATCTCTTTTGTTTCCGAGTCTACTTGACTTCTTTTTTGTTCTATATGCTGTTTGGAAAGACAAGTAAGTGGTTTTGGCATATCTTATGCAATCGATTGATTCTATCAGGTCCATTCTTCGGTAGTGCATAGGCTCCGGCTTCTGTAGTCCTCTAGCTGAGCCACTACTTGCGTGTGTGTAATTCATGGCAGTTCACTATTATGTCTCTTTCTTGGATTTTATAAAAGTCTTGTAGAGAGCGGTAAGTTAGTGCTGTTCTAAGGAAGTGGTAGCTGTTCCAGTACACAAAGAAGGTGGTTTGGGGTTTTGTCTGTACGCATGTCAGTGTTGGCATTTCACTCTTTGTTGTGGGGTTGTAACGGGGGAAGCTTTAAAGAGTAGGGAGCTTTTTATCTTTGTGGAGGTTTCACATCACATTAGTCATTCCATTCTTTCCGGATAACCTCAAAAGGTGCGTGCAGGTAGTGAGGGGTAAATCCCCAGGGTAGGGGTACTTTCTGATTTGAATATAGGGCGATGTATACGATGGGATATAGTTGAAGAAGAAGAAAACTGGTTCTTCTCTTGAGCCTATTTTGTTTGATTGATCTTGCCACTGAGAACTGTTCGGGTGGGTCGGTCTGTCTTTCTCTGGATCCCGCTGAGCTGAAAGACATTAGACATACATCTCAAATATAAGAGATCCGGACCGGGCTCTCGAAAGCTCATGTGACCGGAGGTGGGAAGATAGGGGCTGGAAAAGAACGTTAATAAGAACCGAAAAGCCCGCCCTTATGCCCTTAGTGCTCAGCTTCGCCCCAGAAGTGGAACTAACTGGAGGGTCGGTATGCGAAGAGAGGTCTCCCTTGTAACAGGAGTGAAGAATGACCCGACCCAAAAAGGACCAAGAGTGGCGGGGCAATGGTACCAGACGTGAAGGAGAGAGTTGGTCTCGATGAGAGCCCAGGCGAGTCTCGTGTGTGATAGTCTGACCAGCCAACCGACGGATTAAGGAGAAAGTTTCCTTCCACTACTCTTTAAAGTGGATTAGGTTACCTACCTGACTGACCCCAGAGCTCGAGGTCTACTTCTACCTAGATACATAGAGCTTGCCTTACCACCATTTCAGAACCGACGCCTCCTTTTCTGATAGAGGGGAGTGAGAAAGAGATTGATTTTCGGATCGCCTAATTCAATAGCTAAAAAATAGGTGTTCCCTATAAAAGCATAGTTCAGTTAAGCAACAGGGGTTGTTCAGCGAACGGGAAGCAAAGTCTCCATACCATAGAAGGCTTCGCAGCTATTATATATAATGAGCAAGCTCGTATTTAGCATGAACAGAATCACCTTTGTTCCGAAGGCCTAGCGAGTTAAGCGCAAGCGCCTTTTTTTTTAATGGTCAAAGTTTTCTTTCCCCGGACCGACGACTCGGTTGTTCAGTACTGCTAACTATTATAGGAGGATGCCGTCCCCCCGGGACTACCAGTAGCTTCGGTTGTTGAATATCGTGCAAGTTAGGTTGTGGTCGTATTGGCTGCAAGCGGAACGTAGGCGCTGTAGGTGTGTGTTTGTTGACCATACACTCTCGCGTCGTGTAATGTCGTATGTATGATAGAGGTGGTGTGGTGATTGATCTCAATGCTAATGGTTATCCCCAAGGCCGCAGGCGAATGAATTAAGCGTTGATCGTACCCGGATAGAGTTGTTTCCTCTGATGTCTCCAAGCCGGCCATACATAAGAAAATAGATAGGCGAAGCAGCCAATAGCAGTCTGTTCTCGCCTATCGATAGATAGCAGGTTGCTTCCAAGCTCAAACCATTTGAAACTGAATTGCTTTTACCTAAAAAGTAGAGGGAGCTTTGCTGCTGGAAGAGAGAAGGCGCTTGCGGCAAAGGATTGACAAGTCTAATGGGAGAAGAATTGCTGACACGTTAACTGCATCTTCAATTATCAAATCTAACCCAACCCCCGGGCACCGAAAGACGCTAGACGCGGCAAGCGAGATAAAGAAAGCAGCTGGACTGGACTGCCTTGACGCGGGGGAGTCATTATCAATGATAGACTGTTTTTGTTTGGGCAAGACAAGAAAGGAACTCGTCCTTTGACACCAAGGGATAAGAGCAGATTGCTGGCGATGACTTGGTGAAGTGAAGGGAATGAGAGAAGGTTCTCGAACCTATAGACTCTAAAACAACACGACTTCTCTCGTTGGTTCCGACCGAATAGAGCCCTTTATTTAAGCGAGAGGGATTTAGTGACTCGAACGGGAGGAGAGGAACGAAGTCTCGACTGAAAGGAGAGGTATGAAATGACTCGACCATAGGGAGAGGTATACTCTGACTCGACCATAGGGAGAGGTATACTCTGACTCGACCATAGGGAGAGGTATAAAATGACTCGACCATAGGGAGAGGGAAGAAGGGAAGCTTGTCTTGGCGTAACAAGGGCAAGATGAAGGGGGGCGGTCGGGATCAAGCTTTCAAGGAATGGACGGGCGTAGGCTTAATAGTGAACGCAGACCCCCCTGACTGAACGCATGAGCCGAGAGAAACTGACTGTTAGACTTCTTTATTGCGTTGCGAAGAGAGATCGAAGACGAAGATTTGCTGACGCAGTGCGGGCACTGGATGGAAAAAAAAGAGAAGGGAACAAGCAACCGGGAAAGGCATACCTCAAGGAGCACCAATCTCCCCCGGCGAACATCTATCTGCACGAGGATAGAAAGAAAGATGCAGGAAAGGAAAATGAAATAGGGTTCGTGTGAGATAGGAAGGAGTACGCAGCCGAACAACCGCAGGGGCTTCAAGCAGTGATAGCTGAACTAACCATATGGGCCGCCCAAAACCTGGAGCTGACATTGAAATCGGAAATCAACGTCGGATCCCGGCTATCTGAAAAACGCGGACTGAAGCGGAGGATCACGAAATGCAACAAGGGGCGAACCAAGCGCTTGCGCGAAGGAAGAAGCGAATCAATCAGAATGGAGACAAGGAAAGAGGAGAGGCGAATTCATTCGAGCGCATCGCACTGCCGCATAAACAATGGATCCGCTGGACTGGATGAGCAACCTTCTCTGGAAAGGAATAGTGAAAAGCCATGTCACTTGGAACGGAACTGTAAGCTTACTTACGTTGTTTAGTAAGACCACTTGACTTTGGTAAGCAAAATTCTCTTATATAGGCATGGTTGCAACCAAGACAAGAGCTAGCTTCTATATGTTCTTCGCCTTCACATATAGAAGAAGCCAACTTCTATCTGGCCTCTGTACTAGTAGTGGAGTGGCTTGCTACTTTCAATCAGAAAAGGAAGATTGAGCGCGCTAAGAAGCTTCTGACGTTGTCCCCTCCTCTCTGGTAACCCGCCGCCGGTCATATAGAGCGCTCTGCCCGCCACCGCATATGTAGAAAAAGCCCTTGATCCGGAAGAACAACCATTTGACTTTGGCACATGAGTGGCGGGTTTGGCTAGGTAACATAATGGAAATGTATCGGACTGCAAATCCTGGAATGACGGTTCGACCCCGTCCTTGGCCTCGGGGAGTGGCGAGCAGCACGGAACTTTTCTCAGTTAAATGGTACTTTGTTAGAAAGAAAAAGACAAAATTATGGAACTTCAAAAGAAATGCAAGATTCGAAGGAGCTGAAAAACTCCCCTATCTCTTAGGTAGCGTACTTGACTAGTTACCCGGGCCCCGGGTTGTTGATTCTGGAGCGACAAACCATGTTAAACGGCAGGTATGCTTCACAATCTTGTTCCTTATAGAGTAGAGGGCGTTGCATGGTACTTAACGGAGACGGTTCGAGCTTACCCATTACTCACATTGGGTCAGCCCGAATATCGACCTCTATGGAGATGGTGCCATAGTTTTTCCTTGTTCCTAACATTCTAACGAATGCCTCTTATCTGTTTCTCAATTGTCGGCTGATCATCAATTAAGCTTTTCATTCTTACCGGTTTCGTTGTGAAGGCGCTTTTTGCGGGGAAGTTCGGTAGAGGCGCTTGCGGAGCGGGGGACTTTTGACACTAAAAGATGAATTGATCTATGCCCTCGCCTTCTCCAGGTCTTCAAAAGTTTCTGCCACCACTTGGCACCAACTAAACTCTTAGGTCATTGCAGCTTTTCAACTTTGAAGAAATTGCAGACCGAACTTCTTTTTAACATAATCGCCAGGGGCTTTCACTCGACTTAATATGCAGCCACCTTACTAATAGTTAGTTGTTTATAATGGACAACAAATTCAGCTGCCTATGATGGCGACTAGATCTCCTTCGGGCTAGAAAAGTTGACTGCCTTCGGGCGTTCTGTAAAGTTTCATCTTTTCTTTGATTCATTCTCTTTTCTGTCCATTATCTGGGTTCCTCATTTGTCTATCTGCCTGTGCGAAAACTCAATGATTTTAGGGTCAGCTTAAGCTGATTGCTTATTCCGCTTAATCATTACTCACTCTGGCATACATCCAACTAGCAGTTGATGGAAGCGGCTAAGTCGGAACAGTGGCAAGAGGGAGGCTTCACCCGATCCAGTGGATCACTATAGAAGATTCTAGAAGCAAGCTACGCTACCTTCTGGCTAGCTCGTGCAATCTTAGAAAAATTCCTTCGCGCTTAGCTTAGTAAGCAAGCGGAGGCTCGAAAGCCGGAGCGCGCTAGCGCGCTTTCCGTTTTCTCGCTTGGTAAGCTAAGCAAGCCTGGTTCTCCGGGCACTATGGTAGGACGTGGATCGATCATGACGAGAATGGACTTCTCCGTAATGTAATGGTTTAGTCACGGTCCAGTTCCCCGGGCTTTCTCCCTTCTCGACCAGACGAAGGAGATATGAATGAAGCAGGTAAGGCAATCTTTAGATTGGCTTGACCGTGTGTTCTCTCTCTCCTGGTCGGGTCGGAGGCGAAGACTGGCAAAGTTCATCATTCAGCGGTGGGGTGTTCATAGAAAGGAAGGCGTCGCCCAACGAGTGGCGGATTTTGATGGACTTGGATGCTGGGGAGATCCATAGATCTGGGTAGAGTCTCGCTCATAGAATCAGAGTACGCGCGCTAGCTTCAAAACTACAGGGCGCGTCAGACTAGCTGAGGGAAACTCTAAGCTCCGGCTTTGAAGCGCACGCTACGGCTTACGCAGTGGATCGGATCAGATTTGACTCCGGGCAACCAACCCGGCACATCCAATTCCGATCAACAACTTGGAGGTATGGCTGAGTGGCTTAAGGCATTGGTTTGCTAAATCGACATACAAGAAGATTGTATCATGGGTTCGAATCCCATTTCCTCCGGCACGGAAGTGGAACGGGCGGGCGAAACGAAATTACGTGAGAGAAAGAACCTCTTGGTGGTACGGAGGACAAGCACTACTTGACTTAGTGACTAGGAGCGGAGAGCCTCTTTCTTGTTCTTGGTGGCGTCTATAGCGAAGAAGACCTGACCGAACGAGGGCCGTCCAGTCCGGCTCTCGGTTCTTGAGCAAGCTCCTCCACTGCGGCCAAACCAACCCAGCTATTCGATGAATAAAATAGACTTTAGGAAAGTGGTTCAGGTAGCTCAGCTGGTTAGAGCAAAGGACTGAAAATCCTTGTGTCAGTGGTTCGAATCCACTTCTAAGCGGGCTTTTGGAAACGTAGCCGAGAGCGAGCCGGGTGAATAAATGAAAGTGAATGGAGGCAGATTTCAAAAAAGCGGGCACGTCCCAGCTTCAAAACTACAGGGCGAAGCGGGGGAGAGTCCAGTACTTGGGCGCGCTTCAAAACTACAGAGCGCCTCTAAGCTCCGGCTTTGAAGCCTTCGTTTGCAGGGTGAGACGAGGTGTAGCGCAGTCTGGTCAGCGCATCTGTTTTGGGTACAGAGGGCCATAGGTTCGAATCCTGTCACCTTGATGTGATGTTCAGTCAGCTAAAAAAAAATGAATATCAATCGACCGTTAACTAAGTACGTACACCTGATTCGCCTAAAAACTCTTTTCTCGTTGTTAATCAATCAATCATTCATTGACTGGTAGTCAAATAGGCAAGGAAGCCGGGACTCAACCCAACCGTCAGAAGTAACGAGAAATGATGTTCAGCTAACGAAACTCGAACAAGAAATTCAAGACTTTGATTAAGGGATGAAACTTGCAGAGTTGTCTTTATCCGGCTGGGAGTTGACTATGCTCTTTCCCTTGCCTGTGGGACTGCTGCCTGCCCTGCTTCCCATGCACCTACTTCTCATGCACTGACCCGGCAATTTGAGAACATTCTCTCAATGAGTGCAATCCAAGCATCAGCAAATCCAAAGCGCCTGAGGACTGCAAAAAGAAAGGACCACTCCAGACGGCGCTTTCTGCATATCTAACTTTAATATAACATTTCTGCTCTGTTCAGATCATGAGTTAACTCTTGCGCCAGATAGACACAGTCCATGAGACTGATTCCCGGAAGCTTGTCTGTCTTGGTGGAGAAGAAAGAATTCTAGGCAGTAGGGGTCGATCTGTAAATATCTTAGAAATTATCTTATAAAAAAAGTGACAGAGAGGGTGAAGAGAAGTTTCATTCATTCTCCAAAGCGCCGCTTTCTCCGTTCAAGCTGAGTGACCGACGTGGACAACGTCCTTTTGCCTTCGAACTCACCGACCCAACTTCTTGGCTCTTTGCAGGGGGCTGTCTTTCTCCTCTGCCTGTTTCAGCAGCTCTTCGACAGTCCTCTGTCAGTTGCATCAAGACGGCCGGCCCTCAAGTGGTCTGCGCTGAAACCAGCCTCTTTCAGTGCTGTCACCGCCCCTACACATTCATTCTATGTCTGGGTGGAACCATGATCTTCCGAGTATAGCGCATGTACAGCTGACAGAATTTTCGCTTCTGAAACTGCAAATCTTTCTTATCCACGACTGTCCCCTGGAGTCTCACCGAACTGGTAAACGGCGCAGGGTAGAGCTTTTTGTGGAGGACCTCTCTGTATGGATCATCTTGGTCACAAAGAGATATTCTTTCTCCCCGGATACTCTCTTCTCTAGACTCGCACTGTGCCCCTTCGACAACGCAAGCGCCTCACATGCCGGAGACCATATGATTAATGAATCACCGGATTCGAAATCACTCGATGTTTCATCAGTTTCAACAACTCAAGCTGCAGGGTAAATGTCTATTTAGAGCAGCTAGCTTCTTCACCTTCCGTTTTCTAGGCCTTTCCCAATCAGTGTTCTGTCATTGTCGTTCCAGGCCCCCGATTAGGATAAGCCCTTATGCATGGGGCAGGTGGTTGCAGTGCAACACTATACAACTCTGATCATTTATTAAGTGAAATGAATAATAGATAGTGCTTCCGCAGCCAATTCCTAATTTCTTTTGCAGAGTCCGTTCGAGAACCAATACCCGCGTATCCATCCCAACGGCAGAGCCATAGCATGTTCCTCTTCTTTCTAAGCTTTTTCGGGTCGTTTATGATGCACCAACTGCGGCCGGGAGCACCAACCACCAGTAGCATTTCAACCAAACCAGGTTTCCCGAGCAAAAGCAGCACCCTTGAATTGATTTATCAATCACACGTGGATAGGGACAAAAGCCTGGACGATAGAGGGATAAGTGGCGGAGGTGGTTGATCACCCTTATCCGGTTCACCGAGAACCCATTGATCCATAACTGGTTCAAGGGGCAGATCCGGGATAATCCTTTGTTCCGGCTATTTTTGCCAATTAATCATTCTCAGATGTACTAGTACTTGCGCAACTCGAAAAATCTCTCTTCATGGTTGGATGGTGCTCGGAAATGTTTGTTTTCTATTTGTCCCCACCAATCCAATTCTATTTTGGTAGGTGAAGGGTGCTGCTCTACTGATAGTTCAGTCGGAACTCAATCTGGCTTTCGGCTCCTATTCCCGCCGCTGTTATCAGTATCGGAAGCAGCTAACTATTGACTATTAAGGGGGGAATCGACGCCCTCCCTGTGCAGGCAGTTACTCAAGTTGAAGCCATTCCCACCCCCAGAGGATTCAACAAGAATTGGAGACCCGTGACCAGCCTAGGTCTTTTTGCATCTTTTTATTAAAGGGTACAAATGACATTAAGTGTTTCAGTGGCCTTTCTGTAAATAACCAGTATGATTGTACAAGCAGGGGCTCCTGCCAGAGTGTCAAAGGCTTAGCGTACTCTTGTAAGGGGAGGTATGAAATGACTCGACCAGCGGGAGAGGAGCTAAGAGCCACTCGACCAGCGGGAGAGGAGCTAAGAGCCACTCGACCAGCGGGAGAGGAGCTAAGAGCCACTCGACCAGCGGGAGAGGAGCTAAGAGCCACTCGACCAGCGGGAGAGGAGCTAAGAGCCACTCGACCAGCGGGAGAGGAGCTAAGAGCCACTCGACCAGCGGGAGAGGAGCGGACCTACGTCTAGAAGAGAATCCCGGCTAAGCCGATAGGGAAGGTATAGTTACGTGTGAGAACTTGTATACAATGGAAATCACATGCATTAACATACCAACTTGGATCGTTACCGGAATATCTGTCATCAATTGAACTGACACCAATCTGTGCTCTCGCCTAGCTCTGAACGAGAAGAAGCGGGCAACCCACGTATGAAAGATCGGAATTCGCCTGGCCGGACATCCAAAACATTTCGAGATCACAGTACTGTAGGCTACGAAGCCAATCTCTCTAAATGAGGTCGACGGTCGGGGGCACGGAAAGGCTGAAAATAGCGATACCAAATTGAAGAAAGAGAAGATCATAGGTTTCTTCCCGCTTCGCTTTGGGAAGGGGCATTGAAAGAACACAGACATAGTGGAAATGCTCCTAGACTAGAGAAGGTTCCCTCGTCAGTCTGATCCTCTCAACTCATACTACAGCAGGGAAAGAGACTTTTCTGGACAGGGAAATACCTTCCTTCTCGGAGAATAGGTCTACGGGCGGAAGGGGCCAGGATGCTTATTTAAATGTCGAAGTCGAATCTCCACTCCGGAAAGAAAAAGTCAGTTCGCAATGATTGACTTGACTCGACTCGACTGGAATTTCATTCATTACCTTTTGGCTATTTGAGCCCACTTCATCATATTCGGGATAAACCGAAGTGCTTCGGAACTATTGGCTTGGAAGAACGAAAAAGGATATGCTGCTTCGACTGGTGCTTCATCTTTCTCCTCTAAGGCCGTGGGCTGGAGTTCATACAGACACTCCTAGGCTAATGCGTACGGAGATGCAGATAAGGACGCTAACCACTATAGCGATTGATTTAGGTGGGGACACCTAGGCTGGGTCCCAAGACGTATACCATTTCACCGGACAAAAAATAGGGCCTTCGCAAGCCCCTTGCACACCAAGAGTTGAAAATCACCGCCTTTCCAGCGCAAGCGCTGTTCAGTGCACTTTCGAAGACATCCGATAGTGAGGTGAGGAGAGATGATGGTACGGATGAGAAGGGCAGCACGAGACGAGCTTTCTTTCTAGCGGGAAGCGGGTGAGAGGGTCTGATTCTGTAACTCTAGAAGATAGATCTCTCTGCTGCTTTGTATCGGCTTGACTCTGAAACTGGGTTTCGAACTCTCTGATACGATCCTGAAGTCAGGATTTAAGAAACCTCGCCGTGATGACTCAGCAATCTACAAGCCCATGGGCACTCTAAAAACAAGGAGGCCTACAAGCATCTATGAGCCATCCATACAAGAAGAGAATACTTAAAGAGGTGTCGCGCTCCCGGATAATAGAGTATCCAGGTCTATCCTCAGCTTAGCAATCCATGAAGCAGCCTGACCTCCTCTGATCGCGTAGTTCGACCCTATCCTCATGTGTGGAGGAAGGATCGGGCCTGTGGACACTGACGCAGACCACTCATAGTCCTCGCGGTCGGTCAAATGCATCTCGAAGAAGTCTCCTCCAGCATACCGAAATCCTGTGATCAAGCCAGCTTAATAGAGATCGAATTCGGTACAGATATAAAGGAAGAATTGGAGATTGAATGACTTTTTTCCGGGTATTCCTTATAAGGTAGTGTGGTATACTTATTTCTATGGTGGTTTATTCTTACCTGGCATTGAATGATTTTTCCCCTTCTTCTTACCCTTTGGAGGAAAAGTACTCATAACTTCCCCGTTCAAAAAGCATTTCTCGCCCCGGCTCTTCTATGGCAAATTCGAAGTCATAGATGCGCCTTTCGACTGGCATTCACTCCTCCAACACCAACCGATTCAATGTCACTTGAACTTGGGATCGGATCCTTCCTAAATGCATTTCCCCGTCCCTCCGAAATCGATGATTCTTGGCTACTTGATTAGTCAAACTATAAAGCTCCTGACTTCTTTTTATACCGCGAGTGACGAACTATAGCCATTCGCGGTCACCGCTGTCCTACTTGACTTTCTTTTTGAAACCTCACCCAAGCCCATCAAGCATTTTCACTCGAGCGGAAATAGCTGACCAAGAGACAAGACTCACCAGACTCCATTGCTCCTAAGGCTTCTCGAGAGTCTGACTAATGGCATACTTCTTCAATCGAATGCTCCTGGGCAAACAAAAGGAAGATGACATAGACTATGCCCTTTCTTCAAAAGAGCCATCACAGCTTATGAAAGAGCAGCTTAGAAATGGCTAATTAAGGTACTGACCAACTGAGACGGAGAGAGCCCTTTTTCAGTGTTGTCGGAATAGGGGGTGATTGAAAGGGCGGGCTAACGAGAGTACGACTTTGGTTCCAGAGATAGCGATTCGGCTTAGTGAAAATAGCCCTAGTCTGACTCATCGAAGAGAGATCCCTACTCTGATTGCTTAAAAGCGAGTTCAGTCACCCGAGGGTAATTTGAATCACTCTTCTTTCAGCTCTTGTGAAAATGGTCCCTGTGGTTCGTTTTCCCTTGTGACTATGCTTTCTGTGGTGTACTTTTGTCGACTCTTCACTCTTGCTTTCGTGGGAACAAGAAGAGCTATGGTTGAAGAAGCTGTGAACTCTTCTGTATTCTCTCACCTGTAGGGTAGGCGAGTGCCCCAATGAAAACAAGAATCAGAGTTCACGTCTCAGCCCATATTTACATAGCTATGATTCGATCTCTCAAGATCTCAGATTCGGATTTGGATGCTTTCCATCTCTGTTAACGAAAGCTAATCCACTTCCCTACTGAAGGAATGGAAGTCAGTGTCAGTCTGATTCTTTGCTTTGTTCACTCGGAGTTCCGTCTTTCTGAAACAGTCAGATCACTTCCTTTAACGGGAGCAACAACTCCCTTTACTTATTCTTCTACCGCTCCTTCCCAGTTAGGGCTATTTGAACTAGTTTCAAAGGTAGCCCCTTGGGGGCACTTTCATCCCAATCTCTTTCTCTTTTGAATACATTCATACACAATGATTATTCCCATCTCTCCAATCTAATGTTAATTGGCAAGGCTCCTCGAACCAGACCAGATGATTTTAGAGCTTCCACTCTAGCGCTTTCGCAGCTCTATATCCAATTCCTACTGCTGCTAAGCTAATCACATCTCGTCTGCTAGAGACCTTCCTTGCTTAGGGCTATGATTCCAAGAGAGAAAAGCATTCGCCACCTTCATTCAAAACAGAAGGAGGAGCCTTTCTTCATCGCCAATCGCCTGGTGACTTTTTGCATTTCCTCTGTCACCGTGACTTTATTGTTTATCGCCTTGCGCCTGCTACCTTCATAGAGCAGATTCGTGAAAAGACTAAGATCGGATTCCGGCAAGTCGAATCCCGTGCTTGGGCTTGGGTACGAAACTAGGCATTCCCACCTTTCAATCAAAAGAAGTAGCCCTGCCTTCTTCACCGGTTACGGTCAATTCCTATTCCTATTGCCCTTACTAAAACACAAAGAGCAGATAAGGCTAAAACATTAGATACTTGGGATAAGTCTAAACCTTACTCCGCTTCTTTGCACTCACTCTCTTTCAAGACGGTTAAGGCAACCTACCATACAGAAAGCTACTCTTATTCTTCCAGAACAGGGCTTATTCATCTGCACCGATTATTTCGCATCAACAGAAAAGACTGGCTGCCTACAGCACCTCGGGTGACTACTCCCTGAATAGTAGACAAGGTAGCAGCTATTCCTATGTTAATAAAATATCTGTATCGCCCGCCGGGGATAGCATGAATCTAGGCTACGATCTTTATTCGATTATGATATTTATAGCAATATCTGATTGGGAATAGCCTTTTTCTTCTCTTTGAGACCGAGAACCAGAAGGACAGACGTTCATGACTGTGGGAACTCCTACTTCTAGGCTACCAACGCAATTCCTTTCTTTGACTTTTTAAGCAGATGGACTAATTCGCTACGTGAAAGCTGCTAGTCGAACTAGAGCGGGAAGGATTGCTGTTAAGCTAAGACCGCTTCTTCCTATTCTACATATTCAAATCTTGAAATCAGACTGAACCACTTCAAGCTAAAAGCTAGCCGAATCTTAGCCCCTTCGGGACCCAATGAAAACGAGGATCAGAAGGACAGGCTGCTGACTTTGGCTCCTAAATCACATCCCCTGTTTGGCTACTTGACCTTGACTAGGCTATTCTATTCTTCGCAGAGAGAACGAAATGCTTTGGTCACGACAATAAGTCAAATGCGACAGCGCTTTTCACGTGTCGAATTGAGATTTTCATTCTCTTCCCCTTCCCGAATTAAGGAGGGCCCATTCCTTAGACATGCTCAAAGGAACCGAAAAAGCAATACGCGCCCACTCGGAAAAGAGAAAGTCCGAAATCATTGTCTTCTCAAGGCCGAAGGAAAAGTCAAAGACAGAGACCGTCCACCTCGGGCACCTCTGAAGAGGGTGACGTCCTTCCACTAAGCCTTCCTACCCATATTCAAATCAGTACAAAGGCAAGTATATATTTGGAGGGAAAAGGATAAGGAAAAGTGAGACTATGCCACATGGCCGCTACAAAGAAATTCAAAGTCTTATGCGAGTGATACCAATCGGACACACTTGGAAAAAAGGAAGAATCAGCTAATAATACAGCTGGATCAAAGGAAAAGAAGTGAAAAAGCAGAAAGAAGTCAATGTAAGAAAGCAAAAAAGGTAACGAGGCGACCGGAGGGGGGAGAAAGGAGAAAAGGGGTGGTCAATTCATTCTGTAAGAATAGGAGGCCGAGTGGAACAGAAGATAGAGCCGGCACTGTTTCCAGTACGGGAGCTAGAGGAGAGAGAGTTTGAGCCTGCGACGAGATTGATATTTACGAAGGTGCAGTTGGATGGTCCCGCTCGGGTTCAAATTTATATTACTAAGACCTTACGGAGAGCGATGATGATTTCTTTCTCTGGTCTTGATCCAGTTTGGCTTCCTTTCAAATACGAACGTTTGTTTACCTCCTTTCCGCTATTTCTGCGGGTCACAATGAAAAGGATTCTGCCTTACTGCTTCGTGCGAAGGAAGAAGGGATGCAAGCGGAGTCTCAGTACGGTGATTGGCTACGGGCCGGTCCTGATAGAGCTAGAAAGAGGGTTTTTCCTGGTGGAAGAGTGGAGTCCTCTTCTGGCCTATCAACAAGTGCTAAGGAGAAGTTGTCGTCTCCAGCGGCGAAGAAAGGAAGCAAAAACCCGCTTTAGAGCAAATTCCCGGCTCTTCACGCGCGGCTACTCAATCAGTGGATTTGATGATTGAGCTTAACAACTTAGCTGACCTAGGACCGAACTCTAAATATGCGCGTGGCTCATCATAAGACCTTAGCCCGATGTCCTACCCAAAGACTGAAAAGGTAGTCACAGGACAACCTTTCCGAGTTCTAACTTCCAAACCTATAACTTGGTTTGCTTGCCTGCTTCCTATCTGACCTATCAATCAAAGAAATGTTCTAGTTCCGCGATACGAGCTTGACTGTCGCTCTGAGACAGTATCTTTATTGGCCTTCCCTACTGATCATAAAACAAATGAACGTGGTTAGAAAGATGGCACATCGATCTTCTGTACCGAAAGGGCTGGACCCATGCTGCGGAACGAAGAAAATCCGCCTTCCGCATTCCTGACTCCGAAGTTTCAAAGGAGACTTGTACCTTCTGAAGAGCCCTTCATTCTGCGACTCAGATAGGCTAGTATTCGTGTCTCAGCCGGAAGGGGTCGTAGGACTGACTCAGACAAAGCGTTAGAAGTACGATCTCCGAATCTATAAGCTTTGGCCTGCCTTCTTCCCTTATCTAATCTCTTAGGTAATAAGAAAGTGGTGTGAATTGTCACGCTAAGGAGCTGACCAGTGACATTTCTGTCTCAATTGAAGTAAACCTTACTAGACTCGCTTGTAGGAGATCATCGCTCAGAAGGGCGTTCTTTCACTATAAAAACAAGAGATCCGCAGGGCCCAGGTCATCACTCTTGATCTAGCCCCACTTTCTATAGCAATTTATCGACATGTTGTTTCGAATGTCCTTGAAAACACACATACCCTGCAACTCAATGTAGGTTTTGCCAGCGATGTGTAGTAGGTTTGTTCAGTAGAGATGGGTAGAGCGCACAAGGAGAGTACTCGACCTAGCTATTGCCCCGGTCCGCTCGTTAGATTAGTGTTCGCTTCTCTCTATCTTACGGATCGATTGATGAATTTCTCGAGGTCATCGGGCAATCAAAAAGAAAATGTGTTTTCATTTCAGGAACCAGCCAATAAGTGGAGTACGGGAGCATCTATGATCACGAAGTCAATCTCGCAGGTTTCAGTTCAAAATGATAGGGCAAGTGTCATGCAAAAGACTATGAATGGATGATATTAGTATGATAAGGTCAGGTATATGACCACGAAAGCATCCAATTGGCAAGTACCAGCTCGTGAGGAGAATGTCAATGCTAAGGTGTCATTGTAGGTTCGTGAGGTCAACCGAAAGCACAGCAGAAACTGCCCATGCTACGAGAGTCATTCAAAGTCCGGCGCATGCGAAGGTTAACTTCTCCTATCCCTACCAGAAGCTGGCGGCGGGGTCGTCACTAGCAATAAGCGTCGACAACATCCTTCTCCTACACACTGGGCAGTCCATTGCTAAGGACTCGGTGTTCAACCGTGCCCATATGCTAGTTGAAACCAATCTTACCGCTCCGTGGGCTACGAGAAAGCCCGAAAGACACTGCTCAGCCTATGTCCTCCAACGTTAGGTAGTATCTTGCGCTTAAATGGACTGGCCCTGCTTACCATCCGTTAGATCTGAGGGCGGCAATGTTGAGAGGGCGAAAGCACACAAAGCAGGCACGCCAGCCAAGGGTATGGAGTCGGAAGTCGAACCCCTTGTTTTTGACCTGAGAAAGTCTCAATGCTCTTCTGGCAGTAGCACCGAGATCTCATAGAGGCGGCATTTGACTGTGGCTCCCTATTCAGGCACCAGTCGAGTAGCCGGGAACAGCACCCCAGCTTTTATTCGTCCGCCAGAACGAACTGACCAAAGCGGTGAGGGCACGGTTAGCCCAACTAACCCAGCGCTTGAAGCAAGGTTCAGAACTTTTTGCAGGTTTTGACCTCCTTCGCAACTAATGCGTGTGGATCCAGACTGGGCACGGGATATTATAGGATCCATTTTTGGGGCCGAAACAACACAACAAGACGAAAACGTTTTTTACCTCGCTGGGATACAGTGCCGATAAAGTAGGGCTGGCTCTTCTACACATCTTCCGATGGTGAGTTTTCAGCTCGAACGTAGGCAGGTGGATCATGATGGAAGCCCTATAGTAGCCTTAGCACTTTCAGATCTGGTGATAGGAAAGGGTTTACATTAGCAGACGTGGCTCAATAGGAATGGCTCACTTTCCCAGCGGCTTGGAAGTATACATATGAAAAATGTCGGTATTGAGCAAAGCTGGCAGTTCATCCATCAGCAGGACCTGATACAAGCAGGACAAGCCAAACGTTTTGTTCACAGAGCAGAAGCTGTGTTTGAACCATAAGCTGCTGTGGTTGGTTAGCCGGATCCACGAAAGCGGGGAGGCCCTGTTTACGAGTACCATCTCTCCTCCTTCGGACCATTCCTGGTTCCCTTTCTCCTCTATCCGAATAAGAAGACGAAGGACTGTGGGAACAGACGAGGGTCTATGGGGGCAAGGTTCACTTAATCAAATCTAGAGTTATGACCTGCACTTGAGTGACAGGCTAGGTGACACTGCAAAAGCACCTTTTCTCTAATGAGCTTTTTTCGCACATGGAGATTAAGAAAGAGGAGAGTTCTTCCCTATGAAGATGACTGATTTGCTGATTCCACCAGCCTGACTGGCAATCCAGACCCTCGCTTGCAACCAGACGACAAAAGCACTTCCGATACCTACGAGAAATCGAGAGATGAGATCCACTGAAAGGGTCCGAAGGAGCTCGACCAGCGGGAGAGGTATCAAATGACTCGACTGAAAGGAGAGGAACGAAGGAGCTCGACCAGCGGGAGAGGTATGAAATCACTCGACCATAGGGAGAGGGCTTGGGCTTTCAATCTCAGACCGTTCGGTAGGAGTCACTTCCATAGTACGGGTGGAATGGGATTGATGCCAGAAGAAGGGGAGAGATCCAGAGAGTTGTCCGTAGATCCGTACTTGTTAGAGATGTTCTCAGTTGGGAAACGTGTTGCTGATGCCATGGGACTTCTATTCTCCAAGTTTGAATTGGATTCATCTTCAGAACTGCTTTGAGTTGCCGCCTGTATTCTTGCATGTGGAACCTGACACCCCTACCTTTCGAGTTCCGACCTCGACTGCGCACCCCGCTGCTGTCAGCGAGTTCCGCCTGCCTTGAGGCTTTCCTCTATCGTTTGCTGCTGGTTTTTCTCCGCACCTTCGGCTTCATCAGTCTTCTTTGCCTGCTCTAATCTCTTACCCGTGGGCATCTTCCTGCTACTAGTGATTCACTGTGCATTCTATCCATTGCTCGCGATATGCTCTTGCCGTAATTGGAGACAGCCAGGTCAATTGCGCTATTACCTTATTCTTGCAAAACCCTTAGTCTTGCAAGAGACCATTCCCTCACAGTCGATGCTTCTGATTCACTTCATCTGCACCTTCTTGCTACAAAAGAGGGCTAGGCACCTTTGAAACTAGGAATCTTTCTTCTAGTAAGATGGCAGGCAAAGTCTAGCAGCATATTCTATTCTGAAAGTGCCACATCTGATTCTCGAAGAACGCTATTTATGTCAGTTCCTTCTTGGCCTGCAGCCTCTTGGTAGACAGGATAGGGCACTTTCTCTTCTACTGTAGCTAAGAGGGGATTCTTTCTTTCTAGGGGATATGCCCGCTTTCTATCTGACACTATCTATACGAAATTCCTAGCTGACTTTGAAAGTCAAGTTCGAGCCCCTCCTTTATTCAATTCTTCTTCTTCCCATACTCTATCCCAGGGGTTGACGCTATGGCTTACTTGCTTGCATGGGAGATAGGGCTTGCTTACTGTCCCATTACAGACGATCATCCCTGGGAACAAAGAACTGAAACTGATGACTGACTCGAACGAGCACAAGGGTATAGATAGAAAAAGGGCTACGATAGCAGGCTGACTGACTGACGCACGTGGGAACCTTGCCAACTGACGCTTTAGCTTACGGGATTATAGGATAGACTGACTCACTGGTTAGAGCGTAGGGCTGACTTGTTAGAAGGTTTATCCCAATCCTATCCTGACTCTTGGGATCCCCTCTCTCCCTCTCCCTCTCCCCTGAATGACTTGAGAGAGCGTTGGATTACTAACTACTGGAAAATAGGGTAGGGAACGAGGCTAACTCCTACAACGCATTGGCTGACTTTCTTTCTCCCATTCCTTACGATATCCGTACTTGCTTACCATGGACTGACGCTACAGAACCAGGGGCGGACTTTCTCACCTTCTTAAGCCTTTGAACGTTTACTTCTCATCTTGAACTTCCCTTGATTGATAAGATAACCCGGGATTCGAACGTTGGCTGACTCGCGCCTTGCTTATAATCCATCTTGCTCCTGGGATACTCCTACAACTCAAAGGCAGGGTTTGCTTACTCATTGCCTTACTCGGTGACTCTAAAACCAACCTTTATCTATCCCCACTAAAAATAGCTATAAAAGCCAAGCATGATCAAGGCAGGTGAGCCTTTCCCGCTAACCAAAGGCAGAATTTGAGAGAGGACCCGAGACCCATTTAAACAAAGTTCTAATTCCAGCGGGTAGACAACACCTGAGTGAACACTAAGCAACCGAACTGATCATGGGCCTGCCCTATTGGGCGACAAAGTGGACCTTTACCCAACGGATTCTATGACGCTTCCAAGCCCAGCGAACGAAATGACGTATATAGATATAGCTACTGATGCAACTGCACGAAAAGTTGTCTAGTGATCCGACGGTGCCGCCACTCCTACCGCTCAAGGATTTTGGTGCAACAACGGCCCCGGCAAAAGCCTTTTATAGGGAGCAACATGGATAACATTTGCAGTCAGTGTTTTCTGCTTCCGTTCATGAGGTTGGGGAGGACTAAAAAGAGATTTGCCTAGACCAACCGTTATTCATCATGCTTGAAAGAAGATCTTTAAGGAAGAAACAATCTTCCGTTCCGTAGGATGGCCGAGCATTCGATGGTAATGAAAGTAGGCAGGATCATCCACTTTGCCAATATCACTAGGCCTAAGCGGCTTTGGTAAGGAACTCATTTTCAACACAGAATTCCAACAGCTGCCGAGTCTTATCTCGTGGGAATGAATAACATCGGCTTCTCACGGATGGATCGGAACTGCTTCTTCTCCAGGTCCTTGCCCCCTGAGGGAGATTTTTTCCTTTGTGTCAAAACTAGCGCTCAGACTGGCTTCAACATTGGCATGATTAACTTCACCTATTAAGTGTCAATACTTTTTTTGTCATGTAATTCAGATTCAGATGATGAACTAGCAGCAATGTTGCGCTTCTCAGCTAAGTGCATTTCAATTTCAGCAACAATATTGTTCAACTTGTCAAAATTTCTTATATCAAGGCCGACCAATCGGTCACTAACTTCAAAGAGTTCTTGCATATTTTCAGAGATTCTTCCTGAGAGGGAGGCTCGGCACATTGCATACACAGATCCCTCCATCTCCTAATGAAATAAAGGGCTGACTCATCTTTCTTCTGCCGAGTACTAAACAACTCTGCTAGAGAAATCGTCCTTTCAGCTATATGGAATCTTTCCAAGAACTTTCGTTGCATATCACGCCAGTCCAATATGGAACCTGGCTTGAACCTAGAGTACCAATTGACATTTCCACTGAGAGAGCTAGAGAAAGAAAAAAGCATGTAGGATTCGTCAGATGCGTTATCCCCCATAGCATGAAAATAATATGCTATATGCTCTCGAGGAGAACCTTGTCCCTCATATTTATGACACTTTTTCACTCTAGGACATTCTGGAGGCAACTTCCTCAGTGAGTGATGTACTGGATATGGAACTATATACCCTGAATATGTAGCCATAGGATCACCTTCCTTCTCAGCTATCTTGGCTTCAATGAATTGTTCTATCACATCTTTCTGAGTAGCGTCATTCTCAATTGTTATAAGGTACTCAGGCTGATGCGCTACTGCATGTGTCAAGGGTTGTTGTGGAAATGCCCCCAGACTGGCACTGGTGGGAGGAATGGGCTGCCTAGCAGAACTTGCCCCCATTGCGGTATCAGCTACAGGTAGGGCATGTGTCATTTCTCCCCGAAGATTATGATTGCTTTGTTGTTCCTTGACTCTTTTCAATTCAGTCATAGCTCCATGCTGCATTCTAGCCAATTGCTGCTCTAAATAGCCAATTATGTCAAAATATGGATTATCTTGTTGCCGAGAGGCGGCACGCTGTGATAGATGGTGTTTCCCCAATACTTGATACAGTTCAGTTTCCATCTCACCATCAGTGGGGGACCTAGGCAACTCAGGGTCATGTGATGTCGATGCTATTTCCTTCCCTGGTAGGCATAGCCTGCGTATGAGCCATTGTTTGTTTACGGAGACCTGGTATAGCTTCTTGTTCATTAGGCAAAGTAGCTGGATCAGGACCACCTCTTCCAACCATATAGCAAGTTCAGACTTTTACAGATCTTTGAGAGGCTCCAACTGATCTTCCCTTATGAGATTGTGTGTGAAGACTTTGAGAAGCTGGACCATCAACATGAGTGAGATTCTTCATCTGAGAGTCATAGACAATCTTCACAGCTTCCTGTCCTCTCTTGCAGAGCCTCATCTTTCCGCTTCTCCTTCTCTCAAGCGTCTTTCAATGAGTTCTACTAAGCGTTTAAACCGTGTTCTTGAATGAATTGAGTAGAATGGGTTATAGCGCGTTTAAACAACAGCCTTATAACGAATGCTGCACGACTACGACTAGGTAAGCTAAGCTCCCCTTCCCCTGCCGTTGCTCTCATCTATGGTCGCGGGAAAGGGAAAGCCCATGGACACGGGATAGGCACAAGCTAAGGCCAAGGAAGGAACCGAAAGCCAACTCGTCGCCTTCCACTGTACCCGCAAGCGCCTTGCTGTCAACCAGGTAGTTAGCCTCATCTACTTAGGTGGAGTACCAACGATCACTCTCGATTGAAAGCGATACGTGGGCTACCCGAGCTAAAAAAAGCCTATCTGAACCGGAGCTTCTTTAGACGTGCTTGACTGCTGCTGCTGATCCTGCTTCCAAACCAAGCTCTTCACTTGACTCACTTCCCCGCCCGAACCCTAGCTGACTTGACTGCCTGAACTACTTGCTTCAAGCTGTCTTGCCTCACTACCTTGACTTCTACCGACTCACTTCACTGCACGAAACAACAAGCTCTGATCCTGAGACAGCTATCGAACTAGTAACGGTAGTTGACTACGAAATCTAACTTGAAACAAACAAGGTAAGGAGGGAAAAAACAGATTCAAGACGTTCCTCGTACTATGTAATTGTTTTCAGTGCTTTCTGTACCAAAAAAGAAGTCAGAGAGTGACGTACGACAAGTAAGCAATGTCCGGGCAACCAATCCTTGAAAGTCGAAGGCCTGGCTGACTACCTATACTCCTTGACCGGATCCCATATACTTGAGTGATTCCAATCTATTTTAGAATCTTTTCACGTCACTAGGCCTAGGCACCAATTTAGCCACAAGGCCAATTCAATGACCCAAGAATGACGTTGGGGCGAGTGTTCGGTCCCAAGAAGCACCACTAATAGCGGCACTACAACTCTAAAGGCGCTTGCGCTGAGGAATAAACCTTCGACGAAAGCTTGGACATAAACGCATAACTGGAGAGAAGAGATTCTTTCCCACACATTGAGATTCGCCACTTTACATTAACCGCGCTCATGTGGACTCTATAGACGTGTAGGGCTGGGGCATCGCACCATGAACCGTACCAAGCACCAATCAAGCATTTCAGGAAAACCAGACATTACTGCAGGCCCTATTTCGTTAAGTGAAGTCAATATGAATCCAACCCTTGGGAGGAGCCGCTCAATCGCACGCACTGGTGATCCAAACCAGACACGGTCGTTCGGAGATGAACTATGAACTGAACTAAAGAAGCACAGGAACAAGCAACTCAACTACATGGCTTTCCAACAAGCCTAGCTCACGGACTGGCTCTTCCACTCGGGCAAAGGTTTGGGTCCGCTCAGTGCGCTTGGCTTAGCTATCCTCTGTGCTTGGCTAAATGTGAGAGACCAAAGGCGGACCCTATCTATCAATGAGAAATCAATCAGAGGCCTTCTTCAAGAGCTTCTACGGCTGAAACATCGTCTTCTTCTCAGCCTGCCTCTTATTCGTCTGACTCTCCAGCCCTACACGGATGGTTACCATTCTACTGCTAGCCTGTTAGCTGCTGTTGTTCTTCTCCTGTAGCTCCCTCCTCCTTGAAGCCCAGTCGTCCAACTGGATACTCACAAAGGAGCTCATCATCAGTTACCATCCAGCCAGACTTACGGAGTACAGACCGACAATACGAATAACTATAGGGTCTGAAAGAGACCCAGTAAGCGCGGCTGCGGCAGTGACGTAAGGACTTTCCATGTTCGTTGGATGCCGAACTGAACGGAAAGGGCTCACAATCACTGTCGGATTCTCCACGAGAAGGCGCTTTGCAGCGCCCTTTCATGAAAGAATCGACAGAATAACGGAGTGATGAGTCCCTCCGACCATCTCAATTGAGAAGCTCCGGAAAACGGATAAAGCCGATAAAAGGACCCGGGAAAGACTTGATCGTCTTCCTGAGCACCCAAGAGCACGGCTTTATCCCATAATGATAGGGAAAATCACTCCCGGGTTCAAAGGTGATGAAAACTTCCCATGGGGAGCCTTATCACTCACCGGGGATGAGGACCAGATAGGATTCCATTGAAGGGAAGCATGCATAGGCATGTTAAAGACCCAAGGCCCTTTCCGCGAGCTCGATGCATTTGCTCTCTTTGTCTTTAAAAGATGATTTTAGAGCAGATCCAGGTGGGTTGACTATTGTCTCATACTATCAATTAGTCTTTTTTGTTTTTACGATTAATTTGGAGAGAGAAAATAGAGACAGATAGAAGATAACGAGACTATCAGCCGACCCCCTTCCCTTATCATTCTTCGATGGAAGGCTGGAATGCATCGTGGTAAACCACACCTCGTAAGAGAAAGGGGAAAGGGTAATGGTAGATGTTTATCAAACTCTCCACCACGCAAGCGCCTCATAAGGAACGGCCGCTTTAAGATAGAGCGAAACAGAGAGCCATCCCTTTCTCTTACGGGCAGAGCAGAACCAACGGAAAAAAAGTACACTGCAATGCACCTTTCCTTGGTTAGCGAACCGAAGAGGCAAAGGCTCTCGGACAAGGTGGAACAAACTAAACCACCCGGATCGTGACCACTGCACCGCTATATTAATTATATACCAGGGTGAGAACTACATTAGTCAGGGTAGTCCCCTATGCAGCATCGTATAATGAGACAAGCGCTCCCTCGGGAATCAAAAAAGAATAAACGACTGCATGGCTTCATCAGTGGCTTAACCATAAAGAATCCAGAGCGGAATCAACGGCATAATCTAACTCGTAAGCTTCATAATCGACTGCGGAATCAACAGGATCCTATGCCTTTCTTGCCCCCGCTACCGGCCACTTTAATGGGTTATTCAACGGGCAACGAGCTATCGAACTGCTCGCTTTGGCACTGTCACTTGATCAGTAAGTGAGTTAAACAATCGCTGCTGCTGGATTTTTCACGGTAACAACAAAGACAGGAAAAACTTCTAGCGTAGCTACTGGCTCTGCGGGAAAAGCTTGGTATCAAACTGTACGGTCGAGATCCAGATTCTGAGAGTAGTGATCGAGAGCCTGATTCTGACGTTCGTGAGCGTGACCCTGCAAACGGAAAGAGTGAGCCAACCGAAAAACATATGCGCAATAAGCAAAGTCAGCACCAGTACGTCAGTCAGTTGTTCCAGATCGAAAACCAGCCCTAATAGCAACAGAGGCAAGGATGGGAATGACACCTGCTTTCACTACCACGGCTAGAGGCAAGGGATGTCAAATTGTCATATCGGTGGGGGCGAGGACGGGAATCTTGTACTGATTAAGCAGGAAGACCGATCTATTTCATTAAAGGAAGAAGGGGCAAGCAGAAAAAGATCAATAAACAGAAGGCAAAGGGTCCTCCAGGAGCTCATCAATTGCTTGTGTTCTTGTGAATAGGTTGTATGAACAAGAACAAACTTGATGGATTTCCCATCATCACCAGTAAGGACAATATCTTCCACATACACTAGAAGAAGAGTTGTTCCTTCGGCCCTTCGTTTGATGAACACGGAGTAGTCTGCATGGCACCGCCTGAACCCAATCTCTACCATAGCCCCGCTAAATCTCTCAAACCGGAGATGAGACCGGCTTTCCTGAGTTTGAACACTTTGCCTTCCTCCCCCTTATGTGTAGTCGCCAGCTTATTCCGTCCGTCGAATCATCAGTAAGGCTTTCTGTCTTTCATCTACAACTCCTTTCAATCTAAATTCTCCATACTGGCCGATAGTGGAATGAAACCCTGGGTGATCCCTGCCATCAATTGCTTGCCCTGTCTTGATGGGCGTATTCCATTCTACATCCAGTCCCCGATCCTAAAGCAGTCCGTCTGTGCCATCATCCCATCCGGATCTCCATCTATTCGCGTACTGCCATATCAAGCATCCGTTTGGGCTTGATATAAAGCGGGAGGCACTTCCTATCCCGCTCGTCAAAGTAGTTGGGGAAGCACTTGATGTAGAAAAAGCCGATCCGATCCGGTTCTAAACTCATCGATGTCAAGCATGGTCGGGGTTGACTAAATCTTTCGTTCGTTATATGGAAACCGGAACTTGAAATCCACCCTTGATTCCCCTTCCTTCAGTGAGGGAAAGCCCAAGCCCTCTCCCTATGGTCGAGTGATTTCATACCTCTCCCGCTGGTCGAGCTCCTTC